TAGATTATATTATTTATATTTATTTTTTTGAAAAATCCATAAAATCTACTATTAACCAAAATATAATAGGTTTCATATCTTCTTCCTCTATAAAACTAAATAAAGGGCCATAAAAAGCATCATCAAATTTTTTATCAAACAATTTATAAAATGATTCTTGAACATATTTTAAAGAAGAAACTGTAAATTTAGTTAATAATGGACTCATTCCAAACCCTATAGACAAAATTTGTTTAGCAACACTTAAAGGATTATAGTTAGCTTGTTTTAATAATTCAGTTAAACGAACACCTCTATCTAATAAATTTTGAGTCATTTCGTCAACATCTGAACCAAATTTCGCAAAACCTTCAACTTCACGAAATTGAGCCAATTCTAATTTTAATCCTCCTGCTACTGCTTTCATACCTTTTACTTGAGCAGCTGAACCTACACGACTAACTGACAAACCTACACTAATCGCTGGTCTAATTCCTTTATAAAATTGACCTGTATCTAAAAAAATTTGTCCATCTGTAATAGAAATAACATTAGTAGGAATATAGGCTGAAACATCTCCGGCTTGAGTTTCAATTACTGGCAAAGCTGTTAAAGAACCTGAACCTAATTTTTCAGATAACTTAGAAGCTCTTTCTAATAATCTAGAATGTAAATAAAAAACATCACCAGGAAATGCTTCTCTACCTGGAGGTCTTCTTAATAACAATGACATCTGACGATAAGCAACTGCTTGTTTACTTAAATCATCATAAATAATTAAAGCTGCCTTTCCATTATCTCTAAAAAATTCTGCCATAGTTGTTCCTGAATAAGGAGCTAAAAATTGTAACGATGCTGCTTCTGATGCTGTTGCTGCAACTATTATACTATATTGTAATGCATCATTGTTTTTTAAAACTTCCATAATTTGAGCAACACTAGAACGTTTTTGTCCTACAGCAACATAAATACAATAAACAACTTCTGCATCATTATCTAAAGAAACTTGTTTTTGATTTATAATACTATCAATAGCTATTGATGTTTTTCCTGTTTGACGATCACCAATTATCAATTCACGTTGTCCTCTTCCAATAGGAACTAAACTATCTACAACTTTTAAACCTGTTTGTAAAGGTTCATGAACTGATTTACGAGCTAAAATCCCTGGAGCTTTAATTTCTACTTTCATTTCTTTACTTACATCACTTAAAGGACCTTTACCATCTATAGGATTACCTAAAACATCAACTACCCTTCCCAATAAACCTTTACCTACAGGAACTGACATTAAAGTGTTACTTCTAGTAACAACATCTCCTTCTTTTATCAATCTTTCATTTCCAAAAATAACAGCTCCTACATAATTTTCTTCTAAATTTAAAGCCATTCCTTTAATGGCTCCTTTATTAAATTGCAACATTTCACCTGCGCTAACATTATCTAAACCTTCAACTAATGCAATACCATCTCCAACTTTAACAACATATCCATTATGCTTAAAAGATTCTTTTACCATATCTTTTATTTTTACATTTAAGTTATCCAATAAAATTTCAGAAGAATTAACTTTTTTAGATTTTTTATTTTTCATTTGTAAATTTGTTATAAAAATAAATAATAATTTTTTCCCTTATCCCCTCCTCCTTTAAATTTTTTTTAATTTTTTAAAAAAAAAAATATTACAGACAGTAAGATTTGAACTTACACTTTCTCCCGAAAATCAATTCCTAAAAAAGACGTGTCTACCTTTCCACCATGTCTGTTTTCTTGTATTAAATTTTATTTAATATTTGTTAACGTGCCAAGTAGGAATTGAACCTACACACAAGTGTTTAACAGACACTGACTCTAACCGTTAAGATATTGGCACATTAATTAATTTATAAAAATATTCAGAGCGATGGGACTCGAACCCATAATCTTCTGATCCCAAATCAGATACAATGCCTATTTTGCTACACTCTGAAATTTATTCTAAAATACCTATTGTTGGATTTGAACCAACACTCTATTATAAGAAATAGATTTTGAATCTACCGTGTCTACCAATTCCACCAAACAGGCAAAAATAAAATACCCTTTATGAGATTTGAACTCATATATTTGCAGAGAAAATGCAATGTCCTAACCATTAGACGAAAAGGGCTATCATAAATTCTATATTATTATTATTCTTGGGAAGAGTAGGATTTGAACCTACGATGTTTTACAAACAATAATTTTACAAACTATCACCTTAAACCAACTCAGTCATCTTCCCTATTTATTAATTTTTTTTGATCCAGCCACAGATTCCTCTACGGCTACCTTGTTACGACTTCACCCCAGTTATTAAATCCCACATTCATCAAATTAATTATTTAATAAAAATATTTTTATTTAATTAAAAATTTAAAATAATTTTTAATTCTTATAAAAAAAAATAATAAATTAGATAATTAATCCTTCTTACCTGCAAAATTAATTCCCATGGCGTGACGGGCGGTATGTACAAGATCTAAGTGCATATTCACCGCGACATGCTGATTCGCGATTACTAGCGATTCCGCGCTTCATATTCTCGAATTGCAGAGAATAATTCCGACTAAGATTACTTTTAAAGATTCGCTTTAATTCACATTATTGCTTCTCATTGTAATAACCATTGTAGCATGTGTGTAGCCCAGCATATAAAGGCCATGAAGACTTGACGTCATCCTCACCTTCTATTAATATTTAATTAACAGTTTTTTTAGAAAAATAACTAAAAATAAGGGTTGCGCCCGTTTCAGGATTTAACCGTACATCTCACGACACGGACTGCCGACAGCCATGCAACACCTGATTGAGATATATTTAATAAAAAATATAAAATTATTAAAATATATTATTTTAAACTCTCATCTAAAATTTTCTCAAAAGTCAAATGCTGGTAAGGTTTTGCGCTTTTTATCGAATTAAACCACATGCTCCACCGCTTGAATAGATCTCCGTCAATTCCTTTGAGTTTTAATCTTGCGATCGTAGTCCCCAGGCGAAATGTTTAACGCGTTTACTAAACTACTGAAATTATCCAATAGTGAACATTTATAGGTCAGGGCATAGACTACCAGGGTCTCTAATCCTGTTTGCTACCTATGCTTTTGTACTTAAACGTCAGTAATATTATAGAAAAGTTGCCTTCGCTTATTGATGGTCTTTTTAAAGTCTTAGAATTTCACCTCTTCATTAAGAATACCACTTTCTTCTAATATACTCTAATTTATTAATCCTAAAAATAGTTTAAAAGTTAAGCTTTTATATTTTATTTATAATACAATAAATCGTCTTAATACACTTTACGCCCATTAATTAAGAGTAACACTAGCCCCCCCCGTATTACCGCGACTGCTGGCACGAAGTTAGTCGGGGCTTCTTTTTCAACTAAAAGTCATAATCTTCATTGATGAAAGAGCTTTACAATTATAAACAGTCTTCACTCACGCGGTCTTGCTGGATCAAGCTTTCGCTCATTGTCCAAAATTCCCCACTGCTGCCTTGTTAAAAGGTTAGGCCTTGTTTCAGTCCTAATGTGGCTGATCGTCCTCCCAGACCAGCTAAAGATCTTAGGCTTGGTAAACCTTTACTCTACCAACTACCATAATCCTATATAAGCTGATTTAACAACAAAATTATTATTATTTTTATGTAAAAATATTTTAAAAATTTTTAATTAATTTACTTTAATATTAAATTAAAATTAAATTTTATTTGACTTTAAACCTATTTATTATATTAAAAAATAATTGTCTTATTTCAAATTATTAAATTTATTCTTATATTTTACTCACCCGTACGCCACTCGAAATAAAAAAATTTACTCGCGTTTGACTTGCATGTGTTAGGCAGACCGCTAGCATTCACTCTGAGCTAGGATCAAACTCAATATAGTATTAAATAATATAATTAATTATATTAAATATTTTAAAAATCAAATTAAAATTTAAACCATTAAAAAGCTTTAATTCTTATTTTTTTAATAATAATAAAACTAATTTTTTCATTATCCTTTAAGTTCTGACGATTTTAGAATTTAAAAAAATTTTAATTTAATGGTTTAAAAAATGTAATTATAAAAAAAAAATGAAGAGGAAGGGAATTGAACCCTCAACTTTTGGTTTAAAAGACCACTACTCTACCTTTGAGTTACCTCTTCATTTTTTTTATATAATTATTATATAAATAATATATTTCAGATAGGCTAAAATGGATTTGAACCATTGACTTTACACTTATCAAATGTACACTCTAACCAACTAAGTTATTAGCCTAAAAAATATCTTTGGGATAAAAGGACTCGAACCCTTACATAATGACATCAAAAATCACTGCCTTACCTTTTGGCTATATCCCATAATATTTAAATTAAAGAAAATATTACAAACTATTTTTTTTTTTCAAAAAAGAAAATTTTAAATCCTGTAAATAATAATAAGTTTTTCTTTTATTATGATTTTCTTGGTAACAAAGTAAAATAGCTCCTATCATAGCAACTAATAAAATAAAACCTGAAATTAAAAATAAAACAAAATAATCTGTATATAAATGTAATCCTATAACTTTTATGTCTATTATATCATCAAAAATATATAAATATTCTATCAAATTTGAACTATTCAAATTATTACCTCCTTCAAATGCTTTATTAACAACTAAAAATATTAAAAAAAAAAAAAATACAAGTACTAAACCATTTAATGGCAAAAAATTTAAAACATCACCTTGAGACAATCTAATGTTCAAAAGCATTATTATAAATAAAAATAAAACTGAAATAGCTCCAACATATATAACTATTAATATTAAAGACAGAAATTCTACTTTTATACTTAAAAATAAAATAGAAGATAATATAAAAGAACTTATTAAAAATAAAACTGATATTATAGGATTTTTAGTTAATACAACCATAAAAGAAGAAAAAATTAATAAAAAAAAAATAAAATATAAAAAAATAAATTGAATCATAGTATTTACCTTTAATCTATAATTTTGTGTTTTAAAAATTAAACGTTTTCTAATTTATTAGAAATCCAAGAAATATAATTTTCTAAAGAAGTTGCTTTAACTACTATTGGCATAAAACCATGATTTACTCCACATATTTCACTACATTGACCATAAAAAATACCTTCTCTTTTAATAAAAAAAGAAGCTTGATTTAATCTTCCTGGAACAGCATCAATTTTAACACCTAAAGAAGGAACAGCCCAAGAATGTAAAACATCAGAAGCACTTATAATTAATCTAACGTGCACTTCTGTAGGAACTACTATAAAATCATCTACTTCTAATAAACGAAAATCACCTTCATTTAAATCGTCTTCAGGAATCATATAACTTTCAAAATTTAAAAATAAATTTCCATTTTCAGATTTTAAACAATAATCAGAATATTCATAACACCAATACCATTGATGTCCCATACATTTTATAGTAATAGCTGGATTAACAATTTCATCAATAGAATATAATAATGCAAAAGATGGTATTGCTATCACTATTAAAATTAATGTAGGAATCATAGTCCAAATAATTTCTAAATTATGATGATGAATTATACTATTTAATTTTTTAATTTTACTTATATACAAATATACAATAATAAAATGAAAAAAATTACTAACACTTTGCATTTGTTCTAAAGGTATTTGATAACGTAAATTTAATTCTTGAGTTAAACTATTAAATAATTTATCTTTATAATAAAAATAAGTTTCTTCATCATAATAATAATTACTAGATAATTCTTCTAAAGTTTCAGGCAATATCATAAAATAATTTAACAATTTTTTTAAAAAAAAAATTACAGACAATAAAATAACTAACAAAAAAAAATTTATATGATGATGCAAATCAATAATTCCCTCCATAACAGGCGTTGCAGGATCTTGAAAACCTAATTGAAAAGGAACAGCGACATCCAAATATAAAAAAGAAAACATTTTAATTTAAAATTTATTATATTAAAACAAAAAGTTTTTATTATTTTAAAAACTCCTAAAAAACTAAAAAAAATAATTAATTTTAATAACCTAAATTTCTTAATAACAAATTACTCTATCATTAAAAAAAAAACTTAACAATGCTTGAAACAAAAATTACCCAACTTAAAGAAAGAGGTAAAAATACTTTCCACCCTAAACGCATTAACTGATCATATCTATATCTAGGAAAAGCTGCTCTAACCCAAATAAATAAAAATAAAACAAAAAGAAGTTTTAAACAAAAAAAAAACAAACCAACAATCTTATAATCACCTAAATCTAAAAACAAAGAATACCAGCCCCCTAAAAACAAAATAACAGATAAACTTGACATTAAAATAATATTAGCATATTCTCCAATAAAAAATAAAGCAAAAGTCATAGAAGAATATTCAACATTATACCCAGAAACTAATTCAGCTTCTGCTTCAGGCAAATCAAATGGAGGACGATTAGTTTCAGCTAATGATGAAATAAAAAACATTACAAAAGAAGGAAATAAAGGAATAATATACCAAATGTCCTTTTGACAATTTACAATATCAGTTAAATTTAAAGAATCGGAACATAAAATAACAGATATTATAATTAATCCTATTGAAACTTCATATGAAATCATTTGAGCTGAAGACCTTAAAGCACCTAAAAATGCATATTTAGAATTACTCGACCATCCTGCCAAAACTATTCCATAAACTCCTAAAGAAGAAATGCAAAAAATATAAATAATACCTATATTTAAATCAACCAAAACCATATTATGAAAGAAAGGTATAACTAACCATCCTAACAAACTTAAAAAAAAAGTAAGAACCGGAGCAAGTATAAACAAAAATTTATTAGCATGACTAGGTAAAACAGTTTCTTTTATAAACAATTTCAATCCATCAGCTAATGGTTGTAATAAACCTAAAAAACCCACTACATTAGGCCCTTTACGACGCTGTATAGATGCAATAACTTTTCTTTCAACTAAAGTCAAATAAGCGACTGCTAATAACAATGGTATCATTAGTAACAAAAATGATAAAATAGAATCAATAATAAATATAAACATATTTTTATATATTATATTTAAAATTAGATAAATTTTTTTTAAAATATTTCGAAGCTAAAGTCATATTTAAAGAAAACTTATTAAGCAAATTATAATAAGGTTTATAAATATTATTAATCGTTGAAATAAAAATATTGTTTATAATAAATCCCTTATTATTAAAAGCATATATGTTATTAATTTCAAACTCATTTAAAATTTCTATAAAACAAAATGTTGGACTAATATCTATAAGTCTTTGTCTTATCAAATCTAAAGAACTATAATCCAAAATATTTAAAAAACTATCCCCTAAGGCTATTAAAATTTTCCAATCAACTAAAGCCTCTCCTGGTGAATAAAAAACTCTTCTACATTTTTGTATCATTCCAAAATTATTTACAAATAAAGAATTTTTTTCAATAAAAACACTGCTAGGCAATATAACATCACAAAAATCAGCACATACATCTATATGATGACCTTGGTAAATAAAAAAATCAAATTTCTTATTTTGCACATTCACAATATTATCACTAGATAAATTAAAAAAAACATTAGAGAAATTAGACAAATTATCATTAAATTTTAGATTAAAAGATAAATCATTATAACCTATAAAATTAGGAGAAACACCTAAAAAATTAACATTCAAATCAGAAAAATGCAATTTATTTTTTTTAAAAAATAAAAAATTGTTTAAACCATCTATTAAAAATTTTATATCTTTACGTTTAAATATAGTTGATCCAAACAATATAAAAGGATTCTTTGATTTAAAAAAAAAATTATTAAACCAATGATTTCCCTCAATTAATTTCAAAAAAAGAATTGAACTATTTCCTAATTGAAAAACATTATAATTAATATTCATATTAAAACCTATAGAATAAATTAAATTTTTTTTTTTTAAAGAAATTTTTCTAATTACGCTATTTAATATAGGATTTTCCATTCTAGGATTTAATCCAAAAAAAAAAATTAAATCTGCCAATTTCAAATCTGTTAATTTAAAATTCAATAAATAATTTTTCCTAAAATCATAATTTAAATTATAATCTAATGTTTCAAAACTACAATTAAAGTTACTTCCAAATTTAGAAAAAAAATCTCTTAAAACCAAAATAGATTCACAGTCTATTTGATTACCTATTAAAACATTAGTTGAATAAAAATTATTTCTACTGAAATAATTTAATTTTAACAAATTAAATTTTATAAATTCAAAAGCTTTTTCCCAACTAACTTTTAAAAAAAATTTATCTTTACCTTTACAAAATGAAATCAAAGGATAAAATAAACGTTGTCTTTTTAAACTATCATAATTAAAACGAGCTATATCACTGATCCATTCTTGATTTAATTCTTCATTTAATCTAGGTAATATTCTCATTACTTCAAAACCTCTAAAATCTATTCTTATATTAGAACCCAAACTATCTGAAATATCTATAGAATCTACATTATTTAACTCCCATGACCTCGACATAAAAGAATAAGGCTTAGAAGTTAAAGCTCCTACTGGACATAAATCTATAACATTTCCTGATAATTCAGAATTTAAAAAACTAGAAATATAAACTCCTATTTCCATTTTTAAACCTCTTCCTAGAACTCCAAAATTAGTAATTCCACCTATTTCATTAAAAAATCTTACACATCTAGTACAATGAATACATCTAGTCATAATCATTTTTATAAATACACTACAATCTTTATCATCAACAGCTCTTTTATATTCATAAAAACGTCCTCTATCAGTACCAAAAATCATAGCCTGATCTTGTAAATCACATTCTCCACCTTGATCACAGATAGGACAATCCAAAGGATGATTTATTAATAAAAATTCTAAAACACCTTCTCTACTTTTTTTAACTAAAGAAGTGTTTGTAAATATTTCCATATTATCTATCAAAGGCATAGCACAAGATGCAACTGGTTTTACTGATTTTTTAACTTCTACTAAACACATTCTACAATTACCAGCTATGGATAAATTACTATGATAACAAAAACGAGGTATTTCTAAACCAGCAAACATACATGCTTCAATAATAGTTAAATTATTTTTTTTCAAATCCAAAACTAGAGATTTATTATTTATTTTAATAGAAAACATAATAAATATAAAATATATAATAATATTCAAAAAATGAAAACTAATTTTTCGAACCAAAAACTGTAAAAGAATTTAAAAAATCTACTTTTTTTAACACTTTTACTGCAGTAGGTCTTTCTAAATAATTTAAAAATTGATTAATATCTGTAAACCATGTTCTACTATATAATAAATCATAAACAAATCTATCAAATTCTTCATTTGCACCTAATTTTATTTGATCATGATTATTTTTTAAAAACTCTGCTATTTTATTATCTAATTTAGGATCCAAAACTTTAAAATGCTCTAAATTAACTGGATAATCTATTAAAGCTGTAGAAGTTTTACCTATATAATCATTAAAATGATCAAAAATTCTATTTCTCCAAGACCAAGAATCATGTAAAACACAAATAAATATATACAATCCAACTATTGATATCCAAGAACCATATGATTCTACACCATTCCAAAAAGAATAGCTATCTGGATAATCAGGTATTCTTCTAGGCATTCCTGCTAAACCTAAAAAATGCATAGGGAAAAAAGTTACATTTACACCAATAAAAGTCAACCAAAAATGAATCTCACTGATTAATTCCCAATAATCATAACCTGTCATTTTTTGTAACCAATAATAAATTCCTGCAAACATAGCAAAAACAGCACCCATAGATAAAACATAATGAAAGTGAGCTACTACATAATAAGTATCATGCAAAGCAATATCTAAACCTGAATTTGATAAAACAATACCTGTCAATCCTCCTATTGTAAATAAAACTAAAAATCCTAAAGTAAATAACATTGATGTTCTATATTCTAAAATACCACCCCACATAGTAGCTAACCAACTAAAAATTTTTATACCAGTTGGAACAGCTATAATCATAGTTGCAGCAGTAAAATAACCTCTTGTATCTACATCCATACCAACAGTATACATATGATGAGCCCAAACTATAAATCCTAATAAACCAATTGATAACATAGCATATACCATCCCTATATAACCAAAAATTGGTTTAGTTGAATAAGTACAAATTACTTGACTAATAACTCCAAAACCTGGCAAAATTATAATATAAACCTCAGGATGTCCAAAAAACCAAAATAAATGTTGATATAAAATAGGATCTCCTCCTCCTGCAGGATCAAAAAAAGTTGTATTGAAATTTCTATCTGTTAATAACATTGTAATAGCTCCTGCTAAAACTGGTAAAGATAACAATAATAATATTGCAGTTATAAAAATAGACCAAGTAAATAAAGTTAATCTATGCCAAAATAAATGAGGAGCTCTCATATTACAAATAGTACTTATAAAATTTATAGCTCCTAACAATGAAGAAACTCCTGCTAAATGTAAACTAAAAATTGCTAAATCTACTGAACCTCCTGAATGAGATTCTATCCCAGCTAATGGAGGATATACTGTCCATCCTGTACCAACACCTACTTCAACTAAAGAAGAAAACAACAATAAAAAAAAAGAAGGAGGTAACATCCAAAAACTAATATTATTTAAACGAGGAAAAGCCATATCAGGAGCACCCAACATAATTGGTACAAACCAATTACCTAATCCACCTATCATTGCTGGCATTACTAAAAAGAATATCATAATAAAAGCATGAGCAGTAATAATAACATTATAAAACTGATGATTTCCATTTAAAATTTGATTCCCAGGAGCCGCTAATTCGATACGAATCAAAACAGAAAATATTGTTCCTATTATACCAGCAAACCCTGCAAACAATAAATATAAAGTTCCTATATCTTTATGATTAGTAGAAAAAAACCATCTTTTTAAACCATTAAAAGTTTTTTTAAAATCAAATTTTTTATTTAATTTTTTTAAAATTAAATCTTGACGATGCATCTAAAAACTTCGATTAAAAATTTATTTTAAAATTTTACACATTTCAATATTATGACTAATAAACACATGAATATTTTATAATTTAGTAATAAAAAGAAAAAAAACAATATTTAAATTTATAAAAAGCATATATGTAACATATATAAACTTTTTATGGATTTTTATTTTTTATAAAAAAAAAAAGTTAATTAAAAAATAAAGGTAATAAAGCAGATAAATTATTTACTTGTTGTATAAACACAGAAAAATCAAAATATGAAAAAAAAAAAAACTGTTCTAACATAGAACAATAAATATACAATGAAATACTTAAAAAAAAAATAGAAATAAATGAATCAAACAATTTTTCACCTATATAATCCATCTGCATTCTTCTAAGAAAATCAGAAAAAAAATACAAAGTATAAAAAATACATAAATAAATAAAAAAATGAAACAAAAAAGAAAACATTTTAATTTAAAATTTATTATATTAAATATAAAAAGTTTTTATTATTTTAAAAACTCCTAAAAAACTAAAAAAAATAATTAATTTTGATAACCTAAATTTCTTAATAACAAATTTATAAACTGTCTAACCATTTCTCCCTACAAAATCTTATATTAGGCAATTCTGTTCTTTTAGATTGTTCACAAAAAAATTCTTCATTACCAGCTATTTCTATAGTTCTAATTTTTGGACAATGACTATTGTTAAAAAATTCCATATCTTTAACTCCTTCTATAGTTCTATATTCTTTAACTACACAAGGAATTTTTCGAGGAAAGTGATAAGGACCACAAACTCCTGTTTTTATATAACACATGCTATGCTGATATGACTCAATAAAATAACTACCTGTCATAGGATAATTATTAAAATAAAAAGGAATTGGACCCATCTTAGGATTTAACAGTCTAATAACTTCTGTTTCTAAATACCACTCTATTAAATCCATATCTGGAGTTATAGGAACTGGAATTTTTCTTTCTATTTCTTCATGCACCATAGAAAAATGTAGTGTTGATAAAATTCTTTCATAATTTCTAAGACCTTCTGTTCCTTGAACATGCCAACCACTTATAGCACGATTTAACCCTAACCAATGAGTAAAATCAAACCAATCATTCCAAAAAGATTGTATCTCTTCACCATTATATTCATATTCCAAACCAGTCCAACCATGAATTCTATTTCTTTCATCTGATTGTATATCAGAAGACAAAAATGTAGAATTATCAACAGCACCTCCTGTATTAACATAATTTGCCATAAAAAGACCATTACTTTTTATTAAATGTTTTCTATATAAAAAACGTAACCATCTTCTTCTTTCTAATTCAGTTCCATGTCTATTAGTTTTAATTATATAGCCTTCTTCTTCTTCATCCCATACCAATTCTGTCTTTGGCATTAATCTAGAATCATATGCATGCCAAAGATTCGTTCTTATATTACTTTGACTAGTCATATGATCATTACGTGTATTTCTTCTTTCTTCAATAATTTTTAAAGCACATTGATAATTTTTCAAAACATAATACTCTTTACGAAGAGAATCTAATTGTTCCTCACTATAACCCATTAAATATCTAACTTGCCAACGATCATTAAGATCTCTTAATGCAAGTTGTAAAATTTTTTTTTCTTCTTTTAAAACATAATAAAATTGTCTATTTGCACAGAATTCTTTATAATCATGTTTTTTAAAAAATTCTACAAGATTATTAGCATCTTTAAACCATATATCACGATGAAATCTTACCTTTAAATCTTGCATTACTGTATAATCATCATAAACTGAAAGATAATACAATCTTTTATTTAATTGTTGTCTAATAAAGTCAACATAAAATTTTGTACTATTTAAAATACTAGGTTCTATACCCGGATTATTTATATAACGTCTAATCCCCGTGAAAGCTTTTTGTTTTATATGTTCTCTATCATAAAAAAAATCTCTTTCTTCATATTCATTGCAATTAAAATCTACTTTAAATTCATAACGTTCGCCAATATTGCTAATACCATTACGACCTTCTTGTTTATAAACAATGCTACTACGTTCTATAAAAGAATTAAATGCTAAACGCAAACGTTCTGTTCTTTCATAAATATATCTATCTTTTAAATTATCTGGTAATTTTTGATATTCAGGAGTATTCATAAAAGAATACATGTCATAATCTGCTTCTAAAAATCTTTCATCTTCTACACCTATATCAAAATGAATAAAAGAATCAGGAGATTGCACTGGTGAACAAAAATTACTTTTAGTTAAATTATTAATATTTCTTTCCTCTAAACGACACCCAAAAACATAATTTTTTCCACAAATATACTGCCAAGTTAATTTTCCTCGTTGTTTTAAATCTTCAATACTAAGCGAAGCCCACTTAACTATATTGTTTCCTTCTTTATAACCAAAGGAATCATCTTTTATTCTTAATTCAGAAAAAAATTGATCATAACCATTTGATGAAATCATTGAAGATAAAAGTTTTCTAAAAGCAGGAGAATTTCTTAAAGTATGACGCTTATATAATAAATGATCTAACCAAGAATCATAAACATCAAAATAAAGAGAAAGATTATTAGAATTATAAAATCCTGGAATATCCCACAAAAAAAATGGCTTAAACGTAGAATTAGGAAAAGCTTTTATACGAAAATAAGAAGGAGAACTTTGAGGATTTTTTTCTACATCAGATTTTAAATAATAAAAAACTAATTCATTATTCTCATATTTGAACATATAAGGAAGATTATCTATTCTAAAAATTGTAGAAATATGACGGTTTTTTTCATCTATTATCAAAGATTTACATTTGTAATAAAACAAACCACCGTATGAATCAAAAAACGTAGTCTTAGGAGTAAAATTTCTAATTTTTTTTGAAATTTCAAGATGATTCATACAAGACGGATCCACAAAATATTTAGAACCTACTCTCAAAAAATTTTGTTCAATAGGACCTCTTACATTATCATAAAATCTTGATGCAAGACCACCTCTTAAATCTTTTACTGCTTTAGAATAATAACTAAAATGATCAGATAAAGCCCCATTTCTTCTAGTACCACTTTTGATATAATTTACATCATCCATAGGATAAGAACGACAAAACGCTTGCAATTTTTGTTGAGAACTTTCATTATATTTTGAAGTTGGATTTTCTAGTTCAAACATATATTCATAACCTAATGGATCCATAATTCTAAGAATATTATGAGGAGGTAGAGATCTATCTTTCCTTTGCAAAGCAGGAGTTCTATCTTCTAATGAATCAACGATTGCTCCTTTTAAACCCATATATTGCTTTTCACCTGTCTCCATATTTAAAGTAAAATATATACCTAACCCTTTTTTTTTCGTTTGACCCAAAAGACCTAAAGTTTCAGAAATTTTATTATAATTATAAACAATTAAATGTGGAGGAGGATCATCAGGAAAAAAACCATATTTTAAAGAAACAGCTTTATATTCAATAAGAGAAAATTCTTCATTTGCAGCTATTTGTTTTATTTTTTTACGAATAATATTATCAAAAACAACATCAGTATAACGAGAACTATTATTCATTATATCATATGAAAAATAATTATTTCCTAAAGAAAAATAATCTTGTTGTTTAATATAATAAGAATAAATTTCAAAAATTTCATCAGGAACAGTACACATATATTTATCCATATCTAATTCAAATTGATCATAACTTAAAAAATAAAAAGGAGATCGATGAGTCAACAACATTATTTTATAAGGCATAAATTTAGTATTAACATATGTACTTTTCATAAAATTATCTACAAGTTGATCTAAATCTAAACCAATATTTCCTTTAAAACTTGAATTAAACAATTCATTTATGATTTTCTTGTTAAATTTTAATTCAACATTGATTAATTGATCTTTCATAATTTCTTGTAAATCACTTTCAAAAGAAACATAACGTTTACTATTTTTTTCTAAATAAAAATAATTTAAATCATTAAAATCCATTTCATGATGCCATTCTTTATAAATTCCTACATCTGAAGCTGTGCATTCCTCATCAAAACAATTTATAAAAAAATCTCCATAAACAAGATCTCTATAATATTTTAAACGACCAATATTTTTAAACTTATTATAAAAAAAAAAATCTAAATGGCTATGCTCTAACAAATAATTATACTGAAAACTATTAATATTATGCATATAACTATGAGTATAATGTGAATTAAGACACCTATGTGGGTCATTTAATATTCCCATATTTTTGTATTTTATATCACATTCATTATGATGAATCAATCCTCTACTAAAATAATCTATTTTACTAAAAAAATTTTTACATTTTGGATTAGGACAATATTGTGTTAAATCAGAATCATAATAATAAACTAATAACTTACTCATAGGTTTCAAATGATATAAAGCATTAAAATCAATATGTTCTCTATGTATATGCAAAGGCTGCATAACTCTAGGAACAGGATTTTTTATTATTTTAAATTCTCCCTCCCCAAAATCTAGATTTTCATTACAAGAAGGATTAGGGTGATTAAAAACAAATGCCTGTTTTTTCGTTTCTAAATCAGTTACACAAGTATGCAATAATCCAACTTTAGTATCCAAATCTAAAATTTTTAATTTCTCCCTATCAATTAAATATTTAGAAAACTTTTCATTTAATAAAAGTTTTCGATCATGATCATTCATATAACCAAACCCAAATTTTTGTATTTGAGCCTGTTTATACATATCACGTACATTTGTAATCGTTTCTAATTCATCCTTTTTTGAAATAGATAAATGATATTTTTGAACAATACTTTTAAATATAGAAAAACTATCTCTATAATAATTAATTATAGTATCCTTTTTTTCTAAAAAAAAAGAAAAATTAGCTCTGAATTTTTCTACGTTAGAAATATCACCATTCCCTATACCATTTAAATAAGATTCAATTAATTTCAATGATTCTGTATTTTTGGCTCCTGGAGTTATAACACCAACACCAAGACCATCACATCTTCCAAAAATAAATAAATTCTTTTTATAAAAATATGAATATAGCTCTAAAGCTTTTTTTTTTTCAAAAAAATTTTTATCACCAAAAAACCTTTCAGTAAAAATTGAATATGAATAATTTTTATGTTTATAATACATATCTCCTAATCCTGATTTAAGAAAATTAGTAGTTATTTTTAATTCAACATCTTTTAATACTAAGATTTTACGTAAATTATTTATTTTTTTTCGAGTATTATAAAAATCAAATGCTTCTTTACGACAAAAACTATTGCTTTCAAAGTAATTAATTTCAAAATATTTAAATATAGAATTTTTATGTTTATGAAAAACCTTAAAACCATTTTGTGTCTCACCTTGTTGTGAAAAAGAATCTAAAAAACCTTTATACTTATTATATTTATACAAATTTTTAGAATTTATTTCGAATAATTGTTGAATATCAAAAAGAATTACATGATTAAATTTTTTAGTTAAAGAAAAATTATATAAAACTTCTGTTAAAAAAAACGAATTATTAAAAGAAAATATATATATAAAAAAGAAAAAAATAAAAATAATAGTAAAAAATTCTTTTAAATGTAAATGATGACTTAAAACAAATTCATTTTTATTTCGTAAAATTTTTGAAATTACTTGTATTTTAACTAATAATTTAAAAAAAGATGCCAAAACTAAAAATATACAAATAGATAAAAAAGTATAATAATATATATAAATCAATAAACTTTTTTCACTATCATAATTTAAAAAATTAACACTTTTAAAAATATTTCCTCTAGAAACACAAAAAGCATTTTCATAACCTACAGATTGCCTAACTCTTTTACTATAAAATTTATTTAAATTAATATCATCATGTACGGGAACAGATAATTCTGAATCACAAATTCCAAAAGGAAGATAATAAGAATTTTTTAACAAATTGTAATTTATTTTATAACCTTTTACATAAGAATGTTTCCATTCCACTAAATATTTCCGTTTCGAATTTACTAACCAAGAATTATTAGAAAATAAATTTTTATCAATTTTATTCATTAATAAATCAGTATTTAAATTAGAAAAAAATTGATTATCGTACAAAAAATCATTATGCTTAAAAAGAGAATAACCTGTAGAACGAAGAGAATTATTAGAAGGATTATAATAAACTGATTTACCTACTTCTTCAAAAAATTTACGAGAACTATTTACATATGTTTTAAAAAATAAATGACTCTGTTCAAGACGTTTTATATATAAAATAATACTTTCTGTATGTTTATTATAAGTTGGAGAAAAAATATTAACTTTAGGCCATCTTCTTTCACCTAATATAGTGTTTTCAATAAACCAATCATAGCTTGCAGAAGCTCTTAAACTTAAAAATGCTTCTTGATCAAAATAAAATTTTCCTGTCGATATTATATAATATTTATTATAAAGATAACCTGCAAATATTTTTAATTCATCTAAATTATAAGCATAAAGAGAATAACTAGAATATTTTTCATTGTGTAAAATCACAAAAACCAAATGGTTTAAATAATCAAATTGATAAAAGAAATAAAACAAATTTTCAAAAAAATTCAAAGATGATAAAAAATTTAAATCCAATTCTATATTAATAATTAGTAATATAAGAATATATATAAAAATAAAAAATGAAAAAATAGCCATACGTAAGGTTATTGAAAAAAAAGAATTATATAAAAATTTATAAACTATTAAAGAAGGAGAAAGTCTATCATTAAAAAAAATAGAAGGATAAAAACATCTCAATTTCCTATTAATTCTTCTTAAAAGAGAACGCGGAGAATAAAAATCATTAATTGGGAAACTTTTAATAAAGTCTACAAATGCTTGGTTAATAGGAACTAAAGATCTTTGATGTTCCCAAACTGCGTCACGCCATTCTCTCCATTCATCATCTTCGAGCCATTTTTTTGGTCTACGTGGTTCTGGAGATTTATTTTTCAATATTTCATAAACATCATCAAAAAAGCAATCAAGACTAGTAGCTTTCCATCCAAAAAATTCTTTATTTTTTACTTTATCTCTTATAAACTGATCTAAAAGAAAAAAATAATATCCTTTTTCAAAGATTTCGTCTATTTCTTTATTTGTCATTTCATTTTTTAACGTTATTCTAAGTGTAGTCAACTCAGTCGTTATAGGTCCCTCAGGAGAATATTTAAAAACATAAAAAAGAAAATTATTAATTAAATTTTTAAATTTGACAAATAAAAACACAATAGGAACTATTAGAAACAGATTTACATACTTCCACAACCATACAGCAAATTTAAATAGATATGTTTTTTCAAACCAAAACTCAGATGTATTTTCTTTTGTCATATAAATTTTAATTAGTTATAATATAATAATAATAATAATATTTAAAATCAAAGAATTAAAACCAGCCTTATTAAATTTTATATAAAACAACCAAATTTTAACTTATTAAAAATATAAATAAAATATAATAAACACATAAATTTAACAAATAAAAATGTCAAATCTCATTTCATTCCCTTTTTATATTTTCTATAATACAATAAAAATGGAAATGCCAAAATAGCTTTTGGGTCCATTATTTTAAAAAAATTGCTAATGAGAACCTGATCCTAATGAATCAGACAAATATATAGAAACTAAAGTTATAAAAACATAAGCCTGCAAAAAAGCTATTCCCAATTCTAAAAAACAAATTAAAACAATAACACAAAAAGGGATTAATCCAATAAAAAAATGAAACTTCGATAAACTTATAACAAAACCACTTAAAATATTTAATAAAGAATGACCTGACATTAAATTTGCAAACAAACGAACTCCCAAACTTACTGGCTTTATCATATGAGAAATAAATTCTATAAAAACAATAAAAGGTAATAAAACTTGAGGAACACCTTTAGGAACAAATAAATCAAAAAAATGAATACCTTGAATTTGAAAACCAATAATATTTATTGCTATTAAAAAAGAAAAAGATAATGTAAATGTTTCAATTAAAAAAGCAGTAGAAGTAAATCCATAAGGAATCATTCCTACAAAATTACAAATCAAAATAAACAAAAAAAGACTAAATATTAAAGAAAAAAAAAAGTTAGTGTCTTTTCCTAATTGTTGAGATAAAACTCCATAAATAAAATTATATAAAGTTTCACAAAAATACTGCCAATTAGTATTAGGAATAATTAAACTAACTTTAATATAAAACGAAAAAAAAAAAAATAAAGTAAAAAAAGAAAAAAATAAGTAAATGAAAAAACTAGTAAAATAAACATCTATTAACATAGTTTCATAATGCGAAAAAACTATATAATAATTTAAATAGTCAAACAATTGAGGAAAAAAAACTGTTATTTTAAATTGCTCCAATGGAGAAAAAAAAATTTCTAAAAATTTAACATCCATCTTTTAAAAAAAAAAAATAAATAAAAAAAAAAAAAGAATAACATTTTAAAATTTATTTAAAAAAAATGTTAACATTCTAAAAAATTAACGATCAACTTCTCCAAAAACTATATCCTGAGTACCTATAATTGTTACCAAATCAGCTATTAAATAATTTTTAACCATAAAATTCAACGATTGTAAATGAAAAAAACCAGGAGCTCTTATTCTACAACGATAAGGTTTATTTGTTCCATTAGAAACTAAAAAAACACCAAACTCTCCCTTAGGGGCTTCTACGCAATTATAAACAAACCCTTTTGGCACATTATAACCTTCAGTAAATAACTTAAAATGATGAATCAAAGATTCCATAGAATTTTTCATTAACAATCTATTAGGAGAACAAATTTTTAAATCACTACTTTTTATTTCACCAACTGGTATTTTATTGATACATTGTTCTAAAATTTTTAAACTCTGTCTCATTTCTTCAACTCTTATTAAATATCTATCATAACAATCGCCATTATAACCAACAGGGACAAAAAAATTTAAATCATTATATATTTCATAACCTAAAGACTTTCTCAAATCCCATTTAACGCCTGAACCTCTTAACATAACACCACTAAAACCAAAATTTAAACAATCATCATAATTAACAACCCCTATATCAACCAAACGCTGTTTCCAAATTCTATTATTAGTTAATAATTCTTCCATTTCATTAATACGCTCTCCAAATTGATTAATAAAAACATACAAATCACCCAAAAAACCTTTTGGCAAATCTAAAGAAACCCCACCTGGTCTTATATAAGCTGCATGTAACCTTGCTCCACAAACACATTCATAAAATTCCATTAATTTTTCCCGTTCCTCAAAAGCCCATAAAAATGGAGTCATTGCTCCTACATCCAACGCGTGGCATGTTAAAGCCAACAAATGATTTAAAATACGTGTTATCTCGCTAAAAATAACTCTAATGTACTTAGATCTTAAAGGTATTTTTAAATTCAATAAATTTTCGACTGCTAAAGAATAACAATGTTCTTGAGCCATCATCGAAACATAATCCAATCTATCGAAATAAGGAAGTGCTTGAATATAAGTTTTATATTCTATTAATTTTTCAGTTCCCCTATGTAATAAACCTATATGAGGATCTGCTCTTTTTATTATCTCTCCATCCATTTCTAAAACCAATCTTAATACACCATGTGCAGCTGGATGTTGAGGACCAAAATTTAAACTAAAACTTTTTATTTTATTAAACTTTTTAAACTCTTTTAAATTTTCTAACATATCTTTTATTTACCTATTTTTAAATTATATAATTGTTCCCAAGGACTTATAAAATTAAATAAACGAAATTCTTGCGAAGTTTCTAAAGCCTCATATATTATTCTTTTTTTTTCTTCATCATATCTTACTTCTAAATATCCAGTTAAAGGAAAATCTTTCCGCAAAGGAAAACCTTTAAACCCATAATCTGTTAATATTCTACGCATATCTGGATGATTAAAAAAAAAAACCCCAAACATATCCCAAACTTCTCTTTCCAACCAATTACTACTTTTGTATAATGAATTTAAAGAACTTACAGAAATTATTTCGTTAATACTCAAAACTAATAAAATTCGATGATTATACTTAATTGTTAATAAATTATATATTAAATTAAATCTTAAAAAGTCACTAGGATAATCTACACAAGTTAAATCAGCTAAAATCTTATATTGTGTGTTTTCATGATTTTTTAAAAAATTTATTACAAAAAAAAAAGTTTTTAAATTTAAATAAATAATAACATCATTCTTGAAAAAAACAACCTTATTTATAAACCTTTTACCCAAGATTTTCAAAATATTATCGACAAAAAAAAAATTTTTCAAAAACATATTATATATATATATTATACTTTAGTGAATTTTACCAATCCAATGCTCCTTTTTTCCATTCATATAAAAAACCAATTGTCAAAACTATCAAAAAAAAAATCATAGACCAATAACCAAAAAAATCAATTATAAATATACAAACACTCCATGGAAATAAAAACATAATTTCTAAATCAAATATTATAAATAATATAGCCACTAAATAAAATCTTACATCAAATTTATTTCTAGCATCTTCAAAAGGTTGAAATCCACATTCATAAGCCGAAATCTTCTCTAAATCATTACTTTGAAAAACAAAAAAATATGATAGAAAAATTATCAAAAAAGACAAAATAATAGAAAATATAAAACAAACAAAAATAATATTATATTCAAAAAAAAACATTTTATTTATATAAGGTATAAAAGTATATTTATAATAAATTAATTTTTATTTTTTATTTTTTTTGATAAATTATTATTTATTATATTTATCAATTTTAAATTTATCGTTTCAGAATAAAATTTTTCTATATTTTTTTGAACATTTAACTCTTTTGTTAAATAATTAAAAAAAATTTCTTTAAATAATAAATTTATATATAATAAAAAATAATCAAAAGTTTTAATACACAAGATTTTTACATCCGAATTAAAAAAATTAAAAAAAAAAAAAAATTTAAAATCAAAAAAAAAAATATTATACAAAAAAAGATTCATACTTGTTAGTAAAAAAAAATAAACATTAAAAAGCTTATCAAAGTTATTTTTAATGTAACTAGAAACATTATCCAAATTTTCTAAAATAGAAGATTTAAATACAGTTATTAATATAAAAAATGCTGTAAATAAACATAAACATACAATAAATTCTTCATCAAAAGGAAAAACTCCTTTAAAAACAAAAAAAACTAATAAAAGTAAAAACAAAAAAACTTCATTTACTTTAAAATTTAAAAAACCAGCCTTATTTGACAAAATATTTTCATTATTAATGCTAATCATAAATAAAATCTATTATATTATATCATTATACAAATCAAATAATTTTGCTTTTTCATTAATATATATACATATATTTATAAAAAATTCTTTACTAATTAAAATAATATTAAAAAAGAAAAAATACTTTAAAAAAAAAAAAAAAATATTAAAACAACTATAAACAAATTTAATCAAAATTAAATTTAAATATTTAATAAACAAAGTTATGAAATAACAATTTCTTAATAAATATTTAGTGCTTAATTTTAAATTATTTAACAAATATTCTCTCAATTTTAAACCTGAACTTATTTCAGGTAAAACATTAAAACGAATAAATATAAAAAAAGAAAAAAAAAAAAAAGATACAAGAGAAGATTGTAAAAAAAAAGTTACCTGATCTAATTGTGGCATTTTAAAAAAGATATAATAAAATTATTAAAAACAAAGATACACAAAAAATTAATCACAAAAATTGATATATTTTTTTTTATTATCAAACAACATTATAAAAAATAATGCTTTTAGCATCAGCTATAATACACATATAATAAATATATAAAAATATAAATTAATATAAATTTAAATTATTCTTAAAAAATAAAATTTTTTTTAAACTAACATTTTTTACATAATCCCCCTTAAAAGAAAAATTTACAAAATAATTAAATTTCTTCACTTCTTTATTTAAAATAAAAAAAATAAAGAAAACAAAAAATAAATCTTTTACAAAATTTATTTTTTTAAAAAAAAAATAAAATAAAAATTTTAGTTTTCTCAAACTCTTAAAACCATAAAAACTAAAATTTTTAAAAATATATTTTAAATTTATTAATTTCTTATATAATTGAAAAATTTTAATAAAAATTAATAATTTAAACTTTAGAAAATTATTTTTCAATAAAAAAAGATATTGTTTTAAAAAAAAAATGTTTTGTGATTTAATTTTAAAAGATTTTTTTAAAAAAAAATCTTTTAAAATTCGAACTGAATTATTATAAACAAACAAAGAATCATTATAACCAATAAAAAAACCATTATTATTATTAATTATAGAATTATAATGTTTACTAGTAACAATATTTTTTTTAAAAAACGCAGATCTATCTTTTATTTTTAAAAGTAAATGTTTTTTCAATCTATACACATAATTATATAATTTTTTATTATACTTAATACGAAAAAATTTGTTTAATTTTTTTAAAAAAATTAAATTAAAATTTAATTTTTTATCTTTTTTTTTTAAAAAAATTCTCCTTATTAAATTCTTTTTTTTTAAATTAAAGAATAATTTTTTTTTAAAAGAACTAACTAACAATAATTTAGATAATTTAATATAGAAATTTTTAAAAAAAAAATTATTCTTTTTTTTATTTATTTTTTTTATACCTTTTAAAAAAGATATATAATCATTTAAATTACTATTTTTATAAAAGTTATTAAAAGAATTCAATTGCCTATAATTAAATAATTTTGGATCTAAAAATAAAAAATTACTATCTGTACATAAAACATTGTTTATAAATAAAAACTTATTAATTATAAAATTGTTTTTTAAAACAAAAAAAAAAAAATTCAATAAATTATTATCACTATAATTTAAATAATCTACACTTTTATTAAAAAAAATATAGTTAAAAAAAAAATGAACATTATTCAATTTAACTTTTCGATTCATATTTAAATATATGTTAGCTTTATCAAAAAAAAATAAATCAAAAAAATTTTTATGAAAATTTTTTTTTAAAAAAAAAAAATTATTTACAAAAAAGAACATATAGTTAAAAAAAAATTTTATTTCACTCAATTTTTGTACTGTAATCTTATTTAAAAAAAATTGATAAGAATTACTCAATATAAAATGCAAATACTGAGTTAAATATTCTAATAAATAAAAACATTTAAATAAAATAAATAAAATAAAAATTAAATCATAAAATTTAATTTTTTTTTCGCCTAAATTAAAATCTATAAAAACAAATAATAATTTAATTAATTTAAATAAATTACTTTTATATAAAATTAATTTATTAAATATATAAAAAAAAAAAAAATCATTTCTAATATTATTATAATCATATTTTAGTACAAAATTAAAAAAAAATATAATAAATCTATACAAACAAAAAAAAAAAAAAAAAATCTGTTCAAATTTTACTTTATTCAAATTAGAAACCAAATTTATTTTATATTTTTCAATATTATATTTATAAATACCAAATAACTTCAAATCTAATTTTTTTTTGAAAAATAGATTAAGTAAAAAAAACAATTTAATTATAAATTTAGTTTTAAAAAAAGAATTATTAGATGTTGAAAATCCTAAAGAATGTAACCTAAAAAAATAATGAAAATATCTTTTAAAAATCAATTTATAATTGGTAACTAAAGACTCATTTTTAAAATTTAAATTCAAAAATAAATTAGTTCTTCTAGATAAAAAAGTTTTTAAATAAAAAAAAATAAATATTTTAGAAGATCTTGACAATGCTAAAGTTCGTTTAGTAGAAAAAATGTTTAATGAATTTAATAATTCATTATAAACATTCTTTTTTTCATTTAAAGAAGAATTATCAATAAATTTCTTTTTTTTAAACCAATTTGATTGTTTTAAATACAAAGATTTTTTTTTTTTAAAAACAAAAAATAATTTTAAATATTTTTTTAAAAAATTATCCAAAATAAGTTTTTTTAATTTAAAAGAACTAATAGCCAAAAAATAAAAATATTTAAAACGCAAAAATTTAAACATTTTTTTATATTTAAACAAAAAAGAAAAAAAATTACTTTCACATTTTGAAAAATATTTTTCTCTAAAAGAAACATTTTCATAAGAATTTAAAGATAATTTATTATTCTCAGAAAACATTATGTTTTTTTTTAAAAAAGAATCATTAAATCTAGATAACTTTGCAGTTGATAAATAGTTCAAAAAACTAATATTAAACCCAGCAAAATAATTAACAAAATTAAAAGAAACAAAACTAAAATTAGGAAATAAAAATAAATTAAAAAAAGAATTTTTAACACCTAAATTTAACTTACCTTGTTTAAAATATTTATAATGAAAAAATCTATGACCAAAAAATTTATATGGTATCTTAAATTTTTTCATTTGTTCTAGATACCTTCTATTTAGACCTGCTTTTAAATAAACAAAATTATAAATCAAATTATAATTATAATAAAATGAATTAGGATCATTTAATTTTTTTATTAAATTATAATTTTGTTTATTTACTATATTAACAGTTTTATGAGAAAAAAATAAACAATTATTTTTCAAATTTTTAATAATTTTAAAATAATGATATAATCTTTTTTTATTAACATCATTAATTTTAAAAAAAAATTTAAATTTATAAAAACGAAATTTAGGAAAATAATCAAATAAAATTTTATCAAAATTTTTTAAAATTTTAAATTTATCAAAATTTAAACTAGAAAAATAATTTTTATTTTCTCTAATTTGTCTATTTTTTCCTAAAAACAATAAATCCACTATTTTTTTTCTATAAAAATTAAAAGTAAACAAAGTTTCAAAAAAAAAAAATAATTTTTTTTGTTTTAATGTTATTTTAGCTCTAATTAAATTATTTTTAACATAATTATCGCGATCATGACTTATAATAAATGTTTTATTAACATTTTTTTTACTATCTAAATTATTTACTAAATAATTAAATTTTTTTTTTTTAAAAAAGCTTTCCACTTCAATATTTAGTTTTTTAACCATTTTAACTTAATGTATTATTATAATAATGATAAAAAATTATTTGATTTAGATAATTTAAAAGAATTCAATATATATTTTTTTTTTCTTAAAAAAAAAAATATATACATGTACATATAATTACAATTATTTAAAAAACTATTGCATTTTTTAATATTATTAAATACAAATTCATTCAATAATAAATTTTTAGACTTAAAGAAAAAAAAATTTAAAACCATGCTTCTTTTAAATGAATTAAACATGGAAAAATTTGTAAATTTTAATTTAAAAAAAAAATAATTATCAAAAAATTTACTATTTAAAAAAAATTTAAAGAAAAAATCAAATTCTTTTAAATAAAGCATACTAAAACCATTAAATTTATAATTAAAAAAAAATTTACTATTTATTACATTTATAATTTTTAAAAAAAAAAACACAAAGTATTTTTCATTATAAAAAAAAAAATCTCTATAATTCATTTTATAATAAAAAGATGACTTATCAACATAAAAAAAATAAAAAAAAAAAAAATTATTATGATAATTTGACAAATTCAAAAATGATGTTTTTTTATTAAATAAAAAAACAAATTTTAAATAATTAAAAAAATTATTATTTAATGATAAAGTATTTATAACATTCCTAAAATTCATTCTAAAATAAATATTTGAGTCATTCAAATATTTTCTATTAAATCTTAATCTTTTATCATTTTTTATAAATCTTAAATTAAATTTAAAAACACCAAATTTTTTAAAAAATTTCAACTTTAATTTTTGAAAAAAACCATACTTGTAAAAATCTTCTAAAGAATATGAACTAAAAAAAAAATTTTTACCAAAATTAGGAATATTATTTTTAAGCATCAAAAAATTTTGTCCTAAACCAAAATTAAAAAAAAAAGAATTTAATTTTATTTTAGGATCTAAAGATACATTTATAAGTCTACTAGAAACATAAAAATGACTATTATTTTGATCAATTAATCTAAAAAAGAAATTTTCTCTTTTTAATAAAAAATCTTTTAAATTTAAATTTAATGTATCAATATCTAAAAAATTAAAATAAAAAGAAACTTTTTTTTTAAAAAAATCAATAAAATTTTTTAAAAAATATCTTAAAACAAAATTAGGACCTTTTTTATCTAAAATAACATATTTCATATTTAAAAACATTTTATAATTCAATTTTCTTTTATAATAAACAACATTTTTATAAAAAAACATTAATTTAGCACAATAATATTTCCTAAAAAATATTATTTTTTTCAATTCACTTATTATAAAAAATAAATAAAAAAATCTATATCTCAAAAATTTTCTCTCTATTTCTACACGAATAAAATATTGTTTACACAAATTATTATTAAAATTTGGGTATAAAAAATTATCATTTTTAAATGAACAAAAAATCATTTACAAATTTTTATATAGCAATATAATATTATTTTATCAAACTTAATTTATCTTCTACGTTTTTTTTTTGACCTAACCCCATTATGAGAAAAAGGTCGACTATCTAAAAAACCAACCATATTTAATTCTCCTTCAAAAAAACCTCTTATCAAGCTAGAAGCTTTACTATTTTTGCCTTTAAAATCACTTTTTAATTTAATAAAATAAAAAAAATTATTTAATAAACCCTTTTCTTTTAAACAAATACAAAAATATAAACCAAAACTCCTACAAACTTCAGAACTTTTTAATTCCCATTTTTTACTATACAAATTCATACAACCAATTGATCGAGTTAACAAAATTTCATTTTCCATAGACAATGCTGTAACAAAAAAATTACCACTCGTATATCTAATAACTATATAACCATAATTTTTATCTTCTTTTAAATCAATGTTATCTATAGAAGAAACTTTAATCATAACTATATTACTAATAAATTATTATACATTAAAAAATTAAATTTTTAATCAAATTACGGATAATGAGATTTGAACTCATAACTATTACTTGGAAGGCAATTAATTTACCAATTAATCTATATCCGCAAAAAAAATATAAGAATAACTATATATAAAATAAAAAATAAACAAAAAAGGAAGAATGGGATTCGAACCCACGGTATAATAAATATACAATAATTTAGCAAACTATCACCTTAAACCAACTCAGTCATCTTCCCTATTTATTATATAAAAAAGCAATATTAGGTATTAATGGATTTGAACCAATGATCCTCTTGTTGTAAGCAAGATGCTTTGCCTCTAAGCTAAATACCTTTTTATAGAAAAATTTAAAAACTTACTTATAATTCAAAATAAAAAAATTCATTCTTCTAATAGTACGAGAATTAGTATGTGTTCTTTGCCCATTCACAGGCAAACCTAAAATATGTCTATAACCTTTATAACTATTAATAGATATTAATGCTTCCACATCAAGTCTATTTTTCCTTTCTAAATCAACAGACAATAAAATATTTTTTTTTTCAATCATTGAAACTAATTTTTTTTTTAAAAATAATTCTCCTAAAATATTAACACTACATTTTATTTTTAAATTCAAATAATTTTTTTTAAACAAATATTTTGTTAATGAAACACCTAAACCTTTTATAGTAATTAATTGAAAAAAAAAATTTTTATTGTTCTTTAAAGTTTTATTAAATAAATATATCATAAATTAGTTTTAAAAAAAAATACCCGATTCGATTATTAATTTAATTAAAAATAATTTTACAAAAAAAAAAAATATTTTTGACTTACCTATAAAATATTTTTTAAAAAAAAAAAAAAAATTACTCTTTATTATATCTTTAGTTTTATAATTAAAAAAAAGAGACATAAATTATTATTTATATTGACTTTGTTTTCCTAATTTTAAAATTACTTTCTGACCTAAAAATTTTATTCCTTTACCTTTATAAGAGTCAAAACGTCTTAATTTACAAATAATCATAGAAATATCTTTTAACAAAATTAAATTTATACCATACAAATAAATAATTCTTTTTTTAAAAAAAAATTTAATACCTAAAGGTAAGTTTAATTTAAAACCATGACTAAATCCCAAATCAAAAACTATTTCATTCTTATTACCGCTATAAACATTATAATTTCGACCTGTTATTTCCATTGTAACAAACCATCCAAAACAAACTCCTTTACACAAATTCATAATTTGTTTTAAAATCAAATGATAATTATAATTATCTATCCAAAAAACAAACATATGTTTTTGTTTATTAGATAAAATAAAAAAAAATTTTTCAAAAATATTATTATAAATTTCCAAATCACCTAACAAACCACTTACAAATATCTTTTTCTTTTGTGTATCCCAATAAATACTCAAAGAATTATAATTTTTTTTTTTCAAAATAATTTTTTTCATATAGTTAACTCTATTTCAAATGAAACAAAAATTTACCTGTTATTTTATTAATTAAACAATCTTCTAAAAATATCAATCCCAATGAAGTTGTAAATAACATAAACCCATAATCAATTCCTTTAAAAAATTTAAATTTTATTCTAATAAAAAAAAAATATTTTAAAAGATTATAAACTATAAAATTAAAAAAAGGTCTCTCAAAAAAATATTTTAAATAAATTTTAGCTTTTAAAAAACTATTATTATCATAAAATAAAAAAAAGCCTAAAATAAAATTTTTCGAAAAAAGAACTTTCAAAATATTTAAATAATATTTAGAAACTGGCAATATTATAAAATCATGATTTAATAAATAACCTAATCTTATTATTGAAAATAATTTACCCATTTTAAAATTAGAAATTTTCATAAAAAATTTACCAACTAGATTTTTTAAATCCACAAATCAAACCAAAAGAAATCAAATTTCTAAAAATTATTCTTGACATTTTAAATAGTCTAAAAACAGATTTAGATCTATATGTTAAAAAACATCTATTTTTTATTCTAACTTTTGAAACTTTTAAAAAAGAATTATTTATAACGAAATTTTTTAAACTTAAATTTAAACAATTGTTATTATATAAATAATTCTTTTTTAAAAGTTTCAATTCATGTTTTTTAAAAAGAAGGCGTTTAGTTCTATCCTTTATATATAAATAACGTAGCATAGAAAAAAACTAAAAATTTCTTTGTTTATATAAATATAATATAAAAAATTAGTTAAATTTAAAATTTAACCGAATTTAAAAAACAAAAAGAAATTTTCTTTGACCCCTTTAAAAAATATAACTCAAAAAATATTTTTCCTTTAAACAAATATAAATTATCAGATAAATTCCTAAACAAATTAATATCTTTTATAAAAAAAAAAACATTTCCTATAAAATCATACTTATATTTACAAATAGTACGTTTTCCTAATTTTAGATTTAAACAACATAATAAAAAATAATCTAAAAAATCAAATAAAAATTCTTTTTTCAAAGTTACTTTACAAGAAAATCTAACTACTTTAGAACCTTTATTATAACCACTAACCACATAACAAACTTCAGGAAATAAACCTGTTAATTCATAAAGTAATTGTATTGAATTAATTATTCTGTTATCTGTAGTATCTTTTAAATCATTTATCGTAATTCGAACTATTATTTTATTCATATCATTGACTTCAAAAAAAAAATTTTTAGAAATTAAAAAAAAAGTCATTATATTTTTTATATAATAAAATATTGATAATTCGGACATATTTCTTTTTAATTAAATAATATAAGGGGCTAAAGACATAATTTTTAAATGATTAAAATTTCTTAATTCAAATGATACTGGCTCTAAAATTCTATTTCCCAATAATTGCTCTCTTTTATTATATAAGACTACAGCAGCACTATCACACTTTAAAAAAACTCCTCCATAACGCACTAAAATTTTTTTAGTGCGAACAATAACACCTTTATAAACTTCTCCTTTTTTAATTTTTTTATCAGAAAAAACTTTTCTAACAGAAACTAAAATCATAGATCCTACTAAACCTGGTTTAAAATCCGATTTAATATAAACCCTTATACATTTAACTATACGTACACCAGAATTATCAATAACTTTTAAAAAAGATCCTGAATAAATCATAAAAAAAAAAACAAAATATTATTCAATTTTTGAAATTAATTTACATTTAAAAGATAATTTATTTTTACAATAACTTAATAATTGTAAAGAATTATTCCTAGGTAAACCTTGTATTTCAAAGATACATTGACCTTTTCTAACAGGGAAATACCAACCTTCTATATTTCCTTTTCCTTTTCCCATACGAACTTCAATGGGCTTTTTAGTAATTGAAAAATGAGGAAAAACTCTAAACCACATACTACCATTATATTGCTTAATAAATTTTTTAGCCATTTTTCTTATTGATTCCATTTGATTTGGTTTTATAATTCCTTGCTGTATACTTTTAATTCCAAAATTACCAAATTTTAATTCACAAGATTTAAAATTTAATGATTTTGGAATTAAAACAAAACTCTTTTTAAATTTTCTTTTTTTATTTAAAGGAATAAACATAATACTTATTTACAATTTGTTAACACATAAATATAAAATAAATTTAGTAATTAATTATTAAATTTGAATTTCTTTTTTAACAACCATACTTTAATACCACCAACTCCATAACGTGTAGTCAATTTACCTGATGCATAATCTATTTTTTCATTAAAACTATTTAAAGGTACATTTCCAAAAACGAATTTTTTAGCAAAAACTCTTTGTTTTCTAGTAAAACGACCACAAAATCTTATTTTTATTCCTCTTATTAGCCCATAATTTATATTTATCAAATCTTTTAAACTAAAAAATAGTTTTCCATAAGACAAATTTATTTTAATACCATTTATTAAATAACTTAATATAGAATTAGCACTTAATTCAAAACTTTTAATAGGAAAAAAAAAAAAATTACAATTAACAGTATTTAATTTTAAATAACTTAATCTTTTTTTAAAAAACAAAATATAAAATTTATACAAACGAATTCTAAAAAAATATATATATAAATAAATATAAATAATAACATTTTTTTCTAAATGATCTATAGTCAAATTTTTATATTTCTTTTTTAAATATAAAAAACTCAATAAATTGTATTTTTTATTTAAAAACAAAATAAATCTTAAACCTTTTAAAAACAAAAATTCTAAAAAAAAAAAATTCAAACTTTTCTTTTTAATTTTTAAAAAAATTTTCTTCAAAATTATAAGTTTAATCAAAAAAAATGAATAAACAGTTTTTTTAATATTTACAGAATTATTTATTTTTAATATATTTCTAACATATAAACCAAAATGAATAAACAAAGGATATACTGTTTTTAAAAATAATTTTTGACCAAAAATTATTTGCTTTAATTCACTAATAACTTCAATCCTTCTATCAACCAATTTATTTAAATTTAATTTAAAGTTTAAATTATTATTATTATTAGAAACATTTTCATTTTCAGAAAAATTTTCTATTATTAACAAATAATTTTTTACTACAAAAGAAAATAAAAAAAAATCATTAAATAATAAAATAAAATTTACATTATTACCAAATCGATAAAGTTTAAAAGAATTTAAATATATATAAAATCTACAAAAAAAATTTTTTGTTATCTTAAAAAAACTTAAAAAAAAAATCCTAAAAAAATTATCATTTACAGTTAAATAACTATTATTACTAATATTTTTCAATGGAGTAACCCATTGATTTTTCCAAAAACTATTATAAGATAAACGCAATAATACAGGATTAATAATATGACCCATAAAACAATAAAAAAATATTTATTATAAATAATGTATTTACTTTTTTTTCAAAAATTTTAAAGACTTTTTATTACCTGCTTTATTTTTTTTATGACTACCACTTTTAGACTTACGAGCATACTTTAAATGATATACTTTTTTTCTTGTGTAAGAAAAAGATCCTAAACAAAAATTTTCCATATTTTTCCTTATTAAAATATCAAAAAAGTTTCTTCCATTATGAATAGATAATTTTAAACCTATTAAAAACTCATTTACTTTTAAATAACGTGACCAATAAAGTTTAATTTTATTATTATTCTTCAAAAACAAATATTTATCATTTTTATTTCTTAATTCTTTTAAATATTTAACAAAAAGCATTTATTTTTTTCTACTTATTAAAATAAAAGGATTAATCTTATTTTTTCTTGTAGGTTTTCCTTTTGTTATAACACCATATGGAGTAACTGAAGGTCTACCTCCAGATGTTTTTCCTTCTCCTCCTCCATGAGGATGATCTATAGGATTCATAGCAACTCCTCTTACAATAGGTCGCCTACTTAACCACCTTATCTGACCTGCTTTATAATATTTTTTTAGTTTATGATCTTCGTTTGAAACTGATCCTATAACTGCTCTGCACATATAATTTAATAAATATTCTTCTTTTGATTTAAATCGAATTAAAATAGTATTATAATCATAAACAAACTTATTTACTACTTGACAATAACAACCTGCTGATCTACCTATAATGCCACCTTTACCATTAGCTAACTCTACATTATAAATCAAACTTCCTACAGGCACATCTTTTAAAAAAAAACTATTACCATAAATCATATTTTTTTTATCAACTGATAAAAAATTATTTATAACATGACCTAATTCAACACCTTTATAAGCTAAAATATAAGAAAAAATTCCATTTCTATATAAGATTAAACAAATAAAAGAAGTTCTATTAGGATCATACTCTATTTTATATACTATTGCTTCTAATTCTAAAAAAAATCTTTTAAAATCTATAAATCTATAACGTCTCTTATTACCTCCTCCTCTATGTTTGAAAGTTATAACCCCACGATTATTCCTTCCTGAATTTTGTTTAAATAAAACACTCAATTTATTCATAAGATATATATTTATTATTTAATAAAAAAAGTATTTAATTTTTTTATAAATCTACCACTAATTGTATAATAATGTAAACAAATTAAATTATGATCATTTAAACAATCTGAAAAAAATCCTTTACCTAGAAAAGATAATTTTATATTTTCTATTAAGATATTACTAACCGATTTTTTATTTCTTTTTAATTTTATAAATTTTGAGATCCATCTTAACAACAAATCTATTGATTTATTAAAAGAAATAAAACAAGGAACTTTAGTTTTCAAAGTTTTATACTTATAATTTCTCAAACTTACTTTTGGTCTTAACAAACTAAAAAAATTATCAAACAATTGACTAACTTTCAAATCATCCACTTCTAATTTTTTTAATTCATATAATACATCAAAAATTTTTTTTTCAGAAATGTTTTTTTTACCATTTTTATTTAAAATACTTATTAATTTTAATAAATAAATATTAGAATTAAAAACAAAATTTTTATCTAAAATTACTAAATTGTTTTGTATAATCATTTTTTTTATATATATATAAAAATATACTAATTTTTTTCCTTTTTTTTAGCTGATACAGCATTAGAAATAAACTCATGCTGATTTTTAGGTATACCATATTTAGATCTAGCATTATATCTAACAAAACGTTCTGACCAACCAAAATCATATTTGACTCCTCCTTTTATTAATTTAAATCTAACACCAGGAACATCTTTTACTCTTCCACCTCTTACTAAAACTACAGAATATTCTGCTAAATTATGTCCTTGACCTGGTATACTACATAAAACCATTCTTTTATTACTTAGTCTAACTTTGGCTATTTTTCTCAAAGCTGAATTAGGTTTTTTTGGTTTCGTGATATAAACCCTCACACAAACTCCTTTTTTTTGTGGAGATTTCTCTAAAGCATTTAAAGGATTTTTATGAAACTTTTTAACTCTTTTTTTTTTTATTAATTGATTTATTGTAACCATATAAATAAATATATATATATATATAACACAAAAAATAAAAATGAGCTTAGCAGGATTCGAACCTACATCTTTATCATTATGAGTGATATATCTTTGCCCTTAGACGATAAGCTCTTTAAAATAAATAATATTATGGAGTTAACCGGGATCGAACCGACAACATATATTTGCAAAACATATATTTTACCATTAAACTATAACCCCAATTTTTATACTGTTTTATTTTTTATAAAAAAAAATAAATAAATTTCGAAAAAATTTAAAAAAAATTAAAAAAACATTTAAACCTATAGAAAAAAAAAAATTTACTAAATTATAATTATTAGAACGTAAAGAAATATAGATTTTTTTTTTAAAAAAAAAAAACCAATACAAATTAAAATTTTCAACATTTTTTTTTAGAAAAAAATGTACAAATTTTGTTACATAATTTAAATTATAATATCTATCGAAATTAAAAACATAACTCAAATAAATTTTATTTACATTATTTTCTAAAAAATAAAACAGTTTATAAATACTTTTAAAAGTAAGTAAAAAAAAATTAACTAACATTTTAAAAATATTAATATTTAAATGTTTACGATCATTATAAATAAATGACAATATATATTTATTTAAAATAAAAAAATTATTATATTTATTAAAATACAAATAAGAATAAAACTTTTGTAACTCAACAAATTTTATATCATTAACATTTAATAACAAAAAAAATTTACTATCATTATTTTTTTTTGCAAAACAATTTTTTAAAACTCTTATTCGATTTAAACGACACATTACAATATTATTTTTATTTTTAAATTAAAAGATTTTAAACTACCATAAACAGATTTAAAAATACTTTTAAAAGAACAACTACTCTTTTTTTTTTTAAAAAAAATTAAAAATAAAAAGATATTTAATTTTATAAAAAAAATATCATTTTCTTTTAATACAAAATTTCTAAAAAAATCACTACAAATTATACCATCATTTAGAATATGAACAGAATTATCTTCTAAAAATAACACAAAAACTCTCAATAATGTATTTAAAACATACATATTTGATTCTTTATCTATAGAATCTATTAATTTAACCAAATTTGTTTTACATTTTTTCAATAAAAAGTCATATTCTGGATTATTAAAAAAAGATTTAATTTTAAAATCATCCTTAACTTTACCTGATCTAATTAATAAACAAACTAAACTATTTATTTTTTTTTTTTTATAAAACTGCATATATATTTATAATTTATATAAATTTAAATGTTAATTTTTTTTATTATTATATTGTCTCAAAAAACTATTAAATTTTTTATCATTATTATTTATTGTAATTTTATTTTCATTCCAAAAATTTATTTCCAATATATATATAAAAGGTAAAAAAAAAATAAAATACAAAAAATAAAAAGAAGTACATAATTGTCCTATTTCTACAAAAGGAAACTCAACAGGTTGTCCACCAATCCATCCTAATAATAGATAATTAAAAAAAAATAACCAAAATAAAATTTTTTTAATTGGTCTAAATTGAGAACTTCTTATCTGAGCTTTTACAAAAAAAGGCATCACCAACAATATCACTATGGCACCAACCAACAATATTACACCTCCTAATTTATCTGGCACTGAACGTAAAATTGCATAAAAAGGTAAAAAATACCATTCTGGAACAATATGAGCTGGAGTAACCAAAGGATTAGCAGGAATATAATTATCTGAATGACCTAATAAATTAGGATCAAAATAAACTAAATAAAAAAATAAAATTAAAAATATAACTAACCCAAAAATATCTTTTATAACAAAATAAGGAGTAAAAGGTATTTTATCCAAAAATTGAGTGTTAGTACCTATTACATTATTTGATTTAACTTCATGTAATAAGATCAAATGAATCCCAGCTAAAGCAACTAGAATAAAAGGAAATAAATAATGTAAACTAAAAAAACGATTTAAAGTTGCATTATCAACAGAAAACCCCCCCCATAACCAACAAACTATATCATTACCAATTACTGGAACTGCTGAAGCTAAATTAGTAATAACTGTTGCTGCCCAAAAACTCATCTGTCCCCAAGGTAACACATATCCCATAAAGGCAGTTAAAATCATTAACAAAAAAATAATAACTCCAATACCCCAAACTGCTTGTCTAGGATAAAAATAAGAACCATAATATAAACCTCTAAATATATGAACATAAACAACTAAAAAAAACATTGAAGCTCCATTAGCATGAACATAACGCATTAACCAACCATAATTAACATCTCTCATAATATGTTCTACACTAATAAATGCTAAATCTACATTAGAAGCATAATGCATAGCTAAAAATATTCCTGTAATTATTTGTATTATTAAACAAATTCCTGCTAATGACCCAAAATTCCACAAATAAGTTATATTTGAAGGAACCATATAAGTAACTGCCGTTTGATACAAAGAAGAAAATAAAGAATTTTTTTTGACAATTCTCATTATAAAAAATAAAAAAAATAAAAAAATATTAACAAAGAAAACATCAAAAAATAATAAAATTAATGTTTACCTCAAATTATTTTGAACCAAATAATGAAAGAAAATTAAAATAACTTTGTTGACAAAATATTTTTTTGCCAATAACTTTTTTTGAAAAAATAAAATCAAAATTTAAAATAATATCATATGAATTAATTTTAAAACTTTTAAAATAATAAGAATAATATAAAACTATAAACTTATCAAAATTTTTTATACAATTAAAAAATAAAGTTTGAGTTAAATAGAAAGAAGGAATTCTAAATAATTTACTAATAAACAATTTATCTATTTCTTTTTTATTGTTGTTTGTTTTAACTAAAAATTTAAAAAACAATTTATTAAATAAGTATTTATTAGTCTGAAATTTTTCTTTTTCTAAAAAATTTATAGATTGTAATTTTTTTTTAAAAGTATTTTTTAATTTTATATAATTTCTATTTCTATTAATTGAAATTGAACGTTTTTTTTTAGGTACAGCCATTTATTTAATAAAATAAAATTTATAAAAAAACATAATACATTATTAAACCCTACAACATCCTTCTGTGCTATGTTATTTTTTTAATAAAATTCAAATTATTGAAAGGCAATTGAAATAAATAAAATTATACTATGAATTTAAAAAAATAAAACATAGTTTATATTATATAATACATAACATAAATTAAAATGATACCTATTAAAATATTCCATAAAGAAATAAAAATAAAAACAATATATCTTTTGTTTTATTTTATAATTTTTTTTTGCATAAACATTGTTTATAATAAAGAAATATTATATATCATAACTAAACCTTTGTTGACATATAATTACAAATTTCATAAATTTATTTTTACAAATATTTCAGAATTAATAATTATTCAACTAATAAATATATTAATAATAAATCTATTTTTAATATTAACAATTGGAAGCATATATATATATTTATTTTACAAACCAAATTTATTTTTACATGAAATAAAAAAAATAAAAAAAAAAATTTACAAAATATTATTATATAATAGTATAATATTTTTTTTTTATTATAACACAATAGCAATATTTTACAATAATATTATAAAATTTAATGAAAATTTAAATCACAATATAATAAATATATTTCCAGAATTAAAAATAAGCATTTATATAGAAACAAATTTAAAAATATTATTTATTATTTTAACTATAAATCAAATAATATATTTATTTTTTTTTAAAAAAAACAAATATATTTATGGCTTAATTTTCATTTTTGTAATATTACTAAGTCCCCCTGAATTAATTACACAAATTTTATGTTTAATTATTATTATTTTAATTTATGAGTATAATTTATTTATTAATATCATAAATACTAATTATAAAAAAAAATTAAGCATACAATATTAAAAAAGTTATCATCAAAGCAAATAATGCTATTGCTTCAGTTAAAGCAAATCCTAAAATAGCATAACCAAACAATTCTTTTTTCAAAAAAGGATTTCTAGCAAAACCTTTTATTAAAGAACCAAAAACAAATCCAATACCTGCTCCTGCACCACCTACTCCTGCTGCTGCTGCTCCTCCACCAATCAATTTACAACCTTCTAAAAAAGGAAAATTTAATAATTGTACAACTATTTCACTTTTCATGTTATTAAATATAAATATAAAAAAATATAAATCTTAATCATTCAAAGATAACTTAATGCATTAATAAATTAAAATAATTTTAATAAAAATAACAGAATGTCTTTTAAACTTTGTCTATTAAGAAAAGGAAAAAAAAAAAAACCAATTTTCAATATAATTACTAAAAAAAAATATAAATTTTTTGAAAAATTAGGAACATATATTCCATATGACAAAACTAAAAAAAAAATTAATTTAAATTTTTTAAAAATAAAATACAATTTGTCAAAAAATTTAAGTTTAAAAAATTCAAAAATAAAAAAATATATATATCCTTATATAAATAAATCAATAATAAATAAAAATGACTAAAATAGAAAAAAATTATTTTATTGCTGTAAAGTATTTAATAAATCAAAATTTTAAACTAAAAGAGCATCAAACCTTTGGCCTAGTTACAAAAAAAAATAACAAATTTTTTGTATTAAAAAGCAAAATAAAAAAACTAACTATTTTAATAAAATTTCTATTCAAAAGTCCTATTATACTAAAGATAAAATTCTTAAAAAAAATAATTCCTAAATTCTATCTATAAAATAATCTTTTAAAATTTTTAAATTTCCTCTTATCATATTAAATACATTTTTAAAATTTAATAAAGAAGACAAATAAACAATATTCATAGTTGAATAATCAATTTCTAAATACTCAGGTACATTAAAAATTATTCTTTTTTTTTTTATTTTATTCAAAATATTATTATATAATAAAATTCTATAGTCTTTATCTATAGAAATAATATCGTTTTTTTTAATAAAATGATGTGAAAAACTAACTTTTCTTTGATTAACTAAAATTTTTTTCGAATTTAAAATCAATTTTATTTGACTAATCGAAAAAAACAAATTACTTCTATACAAAATTATATCTAATCTAGATTCTAATCTTATCAGAAAAGACAAAAAAGAACCTTTATCATTTTTACCTTTCATAGTCAAACGAACTAACTTGTACAGTTGATTATATAATAAACCACCATAAAATAATCTAAAAAATTTTAATTGTCTTATCTGCTTTGCATATTTACTTTTTCTTTTTTTACGCTTTAAAAGAAGATCTTTAAACCAATTCTTAACAATTAAATTACTATTTTCTTCATCCATTTTAACAAAAACTTTTAAAAAATGAAAAGATTTAAACTTCTCATAAAAATTTTTTAAAACAAATTTTTGCTTACTTAAATTATAAGAATAATTTATTTTATATTTATTTAAAAAAGAATAATATATAGGTATAATCCAAGGACTTTTATTATAATAAAAATAATTAAAATGTTTTAAAAACAACTTTTCATATTCATTATAAGTTAAATTATTTTTATTTTTTTTTTTAAAAAAAAAATTACGTCTTAATCTTGAAATGACTAATTTCTTTTTTTTTTTATTTAAAAAATATTTACTAATATTAAAATCCAAATCAAACTGATCAAATTGTTTGAAATTAGAAAAAAGCGAAATTAAATTTATTAATTTTTTTTTTCTTATTTTCAAAGAATTACTTAACTCTTTTTTATCTTTTTTCAAACCTAATTTTATTTTAACCAAAGATTTTAAAAAACCTGTTTTTCTAAAATTTAAACCTTTAGAACCAGCATTTTTTCTATAAAAAACTTCCATTTTTTTTTTTTTTAAAAATTTTAAACCATGAGTAGAAATATAGTTACCCCACAAATCAAATAAATACTTATTTTTAAAAAACTTAAAATTTATTTTTATTTTCATTATTTATTATTTTAAATAGTTTAATAAAAAATCATATAAATATGTCATTAATTAATTTTAAATTTTTTTTTTAAATATTTAGATTTAAAAAAAAAACAAAAATAATTTTTTAAATATTTTTTTTTTAAATCTAAATATTTAAAAAAAAAAATATTTAACATAGATTTTTTGAAAAAGAAAAAAAACTTTAATTCTCTATAGGTAAAAAACTTCAATAATTTACCAATAATAAAAATAAAATTATTACTATAAGAAAATTTAAAAAATCCTTCTAAAAAGCTATTAAAAATTAAAGAACAATAAAAATTATTACTATAAAAAGAAACACAATTACCAGGAATTATATAATCCAAATGATTATAATTTTCATTATAGCCTCCGAAACATGGTAATTTTAAAGAATAAATTTCCTTATTTGTCCAAAATTGATTATTTTCAGTATTAGTAAAAACAAATGCAAAAGAAGGAAATTTTTTAAAAGTATTCATACTTCTTAAATAACTTTTAAAATAAAATAAATCATTAAATATTTTATTTTTAATTTTACATCCAGATTTTTTACTTAATAATATTAAAGTAGTATAATATTTTATATTTTTTATTAAACCAGTTCGAATAGTTAAATAATTAGTTAAAGTACCACCCATCCATTTATCATTAACATAGTTTATATAAACAAAACATTTAAAATAATTTTTTAATAATTTTTTATTGATACAATCCTCATCAATAACTAAAATTCTGCCACCATTATAATAAACATCTGTCATAAAAAAAATAAATTTTCTTAAATACAACAAAGAAAAACTCAAGTTTACAATGTTAATATAAGAAATTGTTCCATAAAAATAAAAAGATAAAACTTTATTCCAAGCATTTTTACGCGAAACAAAACTTATTCCTATTAAATATAACTGTTCTATATTTAAATCAATAAAATCATGAAAAAAATTAATATTAAGTTTTTTTTTTATTAAAAACATTATATAATATATCTTATATATTTATAACTTAGATTATCAAAAAAAAATTTAAACTAATAAAATAAAAAAATTCTAAAATAAAAGATGGATATACAAAAAAAAATAAATTAAATAAAGAAAAAATTGAAATTAAAATACTACTCAAAAAGTCTATTGGTTTTATCAAATTCCTTTTATTTTGAGATTCAAAAAACAAAATTTTAATCAATCTAATATAATAGAAACTACTTATAACACTAAATATAACACCTAAAAAAGCTAAAAAATAAAATTCAGAATTTATTAAATTTAAAAAAACATAAAATTTACCATAAAATCCTGCAAGTGGAGGAACTCCCGCCATAGAAAACAAATTTATACAAAATAAAAATGCCATAATAGGATTAGTTTCTTTTAATATTTTTAAGTCATTAATATCTACTATTAATAAATTATTTCTTTTTCTTATTGAACATAAAATTAAAAAAAAAATAAACAAATTTATTAAGTAGATTAACAAATAAACTAAAAATGAATATAAACCTTCCACATTACAAGTTACAAAACTTAATAAAAAATAACCTATATTTGAAATAGCACTATAAGCCAAAAATCTTTTTAATTTATATTGATAGATTGCCCCAAAAGTCCCTATAAATAAAGATAAAATTGAACAAAAAATTAAAATAGATTGAAAAGTTTCAAAAAAAAAAGAAAAATTAAATAAAAAAAAAATTTTTATTAAAAAAGCAAAAATGGAAATTTTAGGAACAATAGCAAAAAAACTAGTTATAATTATAGACACACCCTCATAAACATCAGGTACCCAAACATGAAATGGTGATGCCCCTATTTTAAATAATAAAGATATAAAAATAAATACAAATCCTAATAAAATTGTATTTATCCAAACACTATCTTCTAAATTTACATTCTGTATTAATAAAAAGATATCATTTAGATTTATTAAACCTGTTATTCCATAAACTATACAAAACCCAAACAATAATATTCCTGAAGAAAAAGAACCTAAAACAAAATATTTCAAACCTGCCTCTGTTGATAAGGAAGATTCTTTATTAGAACAAGCTAAAATATAAAAACTTAAACTTGTCAATTCTAAAGAAAGAAACATAATTAAAAAATCTCTTGAAGAAATTAAAAATAACATTCCTATCACACTTAAACAAAATAAAACTATTATTTCATAATTTTTATTTCCTTCATAATTAAAATTATTAATATAAAATAAAAAACATAAAAAAAAACAAATTAATATCAACACTTTCAAAAAAACAAAAAAAGAATTACTTTCAATTTCAAAATTAAACAGAGTAAAATTAATATAAAATACATTCAAATTCAATAAAAAGACAAAAAAAATAATAAATAATAAAGAAAATATTGAAATATTAATTACTAAAGGAAATTTTAACAATTTTGAATTACCAAAAATTATTAAAAAAACAAAAAAAATACAAAACATTGTTATTAACAAAATTTCTGATAAAAAAAATTCAAAATCACTAAAAATTGGATAAAAAAAATTAATCATTTTTTTTTAATACTAAAATGACTATATGTGAAATAAATAATATTTAAAAACCTATTTTAATAATTTAATATGCAATAAAAATTATCTTCTATCCTAATTAAATAATTTAATAATAAAAAACAAATAGTTAAAATTATTAATAATAATTAACAAACTCTATTAAATTAAACAAAGACATATTAAATACACCAAAATAACTATTTGAATACAAACCAGAAGTTATAACCAAACTTATTAAAGGGAAAAATAAAAAAATTTCTCGCTTAGTTAAATCTTTAAATCTATAAAAAAATTTATATGTAGTATACCCAAACATAACTCTATTATATAACCATATTCCATAAACAGCACCTAAAACCATACTAGTAGAAATGAATACAGAAGACAAAAAATTAAATTGCATAACACCTATTATAAGCAAAAATTCTCCTAAAAAACTACTAGTACCAGGAAAACCAATATTAGCTAAAGTCAAAACCAAAAAAAATAATGCAAAATTAGGCATAAATAAAGCTAATCCTGAATAATATTTTAATAAACGAGTATGATAACGATCATATAATATACCTACACATAAAAACAAGCCTCCCGAAACTAATCCATGACTCAACATCAAAAACAATGAACCACCTAAACTTTGTAAATTAAAAGTAAATAATCCAACTAAAGCAAAATTCATATGAACAACAGAAGAATAAGCAACTATTTTTTTCAAATCAATTTGTCTTATAGTAGTAAAGCAACCATAAAATAAACCAATTATACTTAAAGTATAAACAAAAGGTAAAAAATAATATGTTCCATAAGAAAATACTGGTATCAAAAATCTAAAAATCCCATATGTTCCTAATTTTAACAAAACACCTGCTAATAAAACAGAACCAGCAGTGGGCGCTTCTACATGAGCTTCAGGTAACCAAATATGAACTGGAAACATAGGTACTTTTACAGCAAATGAAACAAAAAAACATAACCATAATACTATTTGACGAGATTCTGTAAAAGTACTATTCAATATAATTTGTATATCAGTAGTTCCTACATGAAAAGCAACTAATAATATACCTAATAACATTAAAACAGATCCTAATAATGTATAAATAAAAAATTGATATGCTGCATGAATTTTTCTTTCCCTTGAACCCCAAATTCCTATCAATAAAAACATTGGTATCAATATGCTTTCAAAAAAAACATAAAAAAAAAATAAATCTAAGACACAAAAAATATTTAATAGAAAAAATTCAATTATTAATAATAAAAAAAAATATTCTTTTACTTTAAAATAAACACTTTTCCAACTAGATAATATACATAAAGGAACTAAAAATGTTGTTAAAATAACAAACAAAATCGATATTCCATCAATACCTAAATTGTAGTTAATATTTGAAAATGAAAACCAATTAAAATAAATAGTATATTGAAAAGAAGTATTAAAAACATCATATCCTATCCACAAAAATAATGAAAAAATAAATGAAAATAAAGAACCTAACAAAGATAATAATTTTAATAAAATAATATTATTTTTATTAATAAATAAAATAATAATAGCGAAAAAAAAAGGAGAAAATACTGTTAAAAACAATAAAAAATTTTTATTGTCTAAAAAAAATAGAAATATTAAAACAAAAAAAATAAAAGAAAAAAACCATAATACATAAAATTTTAATTTACCTTCAAAAATATTTAAAATAAATTTATAAAATTTAAATTTTAAAAGATATGTTTGAATGTTATTAAATAATTTAATACTTTTTTTAACAAAAGAAAATTTATTGAAATAATTAAAAAAATTAAACCAACTATATTTATTAACAATATTTATAAATTGACTTATATAAAATATTATAAAATTCATTTTTTTAAAAAATCATATTTTTAACATATATATTTATTTATATAAAATTAATTATCACTTATATAATCATTAAAATCTTCATAAGAATTTTTTTCTGAAACATAAAAAAATAAAACAAATAAAAAATAAAAAATATCATCAACTTTTAAAAAAATAAAAAAATTCATTTGAACTAAAACCAATATAAAACAAATTCCTATCATCATAATAAAAACATAATGAAATATAAAACCACTATGCAATTTATTCATTTTTTCAGATATAAAATTAAAAATTCTAACTATACCTAAAGGACCAAAAATTTCAATAAATCCTCTATCTAATGTTTTAAATGTTACATAATAACCAAAATTCAAACTAGGTAAAATAACAAAATAATAATAAATTTGATCAAAATACCATTTTTGATTTAAAAAAATATAAATTGATCTAAAAAATTTACTAAACAAAGTATTTCCTAATTGTAATTTTACTAAAATTCTCATATAAAAACTATAAATAAATAAAGAAAACAAAGCACCTAATATACTAAAAATAACTGGTAACATTTTAATATAAACTGGTAAAAATTCAGCTTCTATAAAATTCAAATTATCTATCAAAACTAAAAAAGAACTTTGCGAAAAGTTAGAACCTAAACCAATTACTAAATCTTTCATAAAATATCCTATAAACAAACTACCAACACACAATAAAGCTAACGATTCTAACATCAATCTGCTCATAATATCTAGACTAATTTTTTCTACTAAAACCCCAATATTATGATGCGGACGCAAATAATAAGCACAATGAGGATAAAAAGCAGGAAAAGACAAAAAAGTTAAATAAACTAACCGAAAAGAATAAAAAGCCGTAAAAAATGCCGATAAAGTCCCTAACCAATGAGCAAAAGTTCCATATACACTAAATTTAGCATAAGCTACTTCTAAAATAACATCTTTAGAATAAAAACCCGTTAAAAACGGAAACCCCATCAAAGATAAAGAACCTATTAATATAGAAATATATGAAATACTACTTAAAGCATATAAACCTCCATACCTACGCATATCTTGAATATCAATTCTCATAGTATGTATTACAACCCCAGCACTTAAAAACAATAAAGCTTTAAAAAAAGCATGGTTCATTAAATGAAAAAGACTAACTGAATAATTAGATAATCCACAACAAAACACCATATAACCTAATTGACTACAAGTAGAATAAGCTATAACTTTTTTAATATCATTTTGAACCAAACCAACTGTTGAAGCAAAAAAAGCTGTTAAAGAACCTACTATCACAATAAAATTTAAAATAAAACTACTATATTCCAACAAAGGAGAACAACGAATCAAAACAAAAACACCAGCTGTAACCATAGTAGCTGCATGAATCAAAGCAGAAACTGGTGTTGGACCCTCCATAGCGTCTGGCAACCATACATGTAAACCTAACTGGGCCGATTTACCTATTGCTCCAACGAATAATAATAAACATATTAAAGTAATAATATTAACGTCTACATTCAAAAAAGATATATATAAATTTGATAAATAAGGAACTAAGCTAAATATGACTTTAAAATCTAATGTTTTAAAAAAATAAAAAATTATAGCAATACCTAAAACTAAACCAAAATCACCTATTCTATTTACTATCATAGCTTTTACAGCAGACTTATTAGCTTGGATACGAGTATACCAAAAATTTATCAATAAATAAGAAGCTAAACCTACTCCTTCCCATCCCACAAACATTTGAACAAAATTGTTAGATGTTATTAAAATTAACATAAAAAAAGTAAATAATGATAAATAACTCATAAAACGAGACAAATTAGGATCTTCTTCCATATACCCAGAAGAATACATATGAACACATAATGAAACAGTATTTACAACAATTAACATAATAGCTGTAAGACTATCAAAATAAAAACCCCAATTTACAAAAGCTGATTCACAATCTATCCAATTTAAAGAAATAATTTCACAAACACTATTAGAAAAAGCTACCTCAAACAAAATAAAATAAGAAATAAAAGTAGAATATAACATACATCTTATAGATATAAAAACACAACCTTTTTCTCTCAATAAATTTTTAAAAAAACCAGATAAAATACTACCAATTAAAGGAAAAAAAATTACTAATAAATACATATTTATTATAATTATTTAATGTTTATACTTAACCTTTTAAAGAATTTATAAAATTTATTGAAATCATACCTTTTATCCTATAATAAACTATTAAAATCGCTAATCCTATAGAAGCTTCTGCTGCTGCAATAGTTAAAATAAAAAGTGCAAAATATTGGCCCATTATATCATCTAAATAAACAGAAAATATAATAAAATTTATATTTATACCTAAAAGCATTAGCTCTAAAGACATTAACAAAATTATGATATTTCTTCTTGTCACAAAAATACCCCATAAACCTATCAAAAATACTACTGTTCCAGTTAATAAAAATCCTTCTAACATGTTAAATAAATTATTAATAAAAAAAAATATTACAAATAAAAATTTAAATTAAAAAAAAAAATTAAATAAATTAAAATCTATTTATTGTTCTATAAGGATTTAAACCTTAATCTAAGGATAAAAAATTCCTTCATTTTAATATTTAAACTAAAAAAAACTATGTTCAAAGAGACTCGAACTCATATTTTTAGGGCCGTAACCTAATGCTTTATCCATTTAAGCTATGAACATTTATTAATTACTTTAATTAATAACAAAAACCACGGAAAAAAGGATTTGAACCTTTACCAAAGATTTTGGAGACCCTTATTCTACCTTTAAACTATTTCCGCAACTTTAAATTTTAAAATAATAATGCGTCTAATAGGACTTGAACCTATAACCTGTGCCTTAGAAGGGCATTGCTCTATCCAATTGAGCTATAGACACTAAAATAAAAATCGCCCAGAGAAGGAATTGAACCATCGACACAAGGTTTTTCAGACCAATGCTCTACCACTGAGCTATCTAGGCATAAAAAAATCAATATAAGGAGAAGTAGGATTCGAACCCACGGTACAAAATGTACAATTGTTTTCAAAACAATCACAATAGACCACTCTGTCATTCTCCCATATAATACTATATAACAATTATCAAATAGTGGAAGTAAGCTTTGAACTTACAATCTTTAGGGCATGAACCTAATGAATTACCAATTATTCTATTCCACCTAATAAAAAAAAATACATTTTTTATTACCCACTGTTGGATTTGAACCAACACTCTATTATAAGAAATAGATTTTAAGTCTATCGTGTCTACCAATTCCACCAAGTAGGTTAAATTAAAACAAAAGGCATGAAATAGATTCGAACTATTTTTTTAAGATTTGCAATCTAAAGCATTACCAAATATGCTACCATGCCTAATACAAAAATTACTTTTATTTTCAAGGCGATTAATGGGATTTGAACCCACACTCTTTGAATCCACAGTTCACTACTATACCTATTAAGCTATAACCGCCAAACGAGGATGATGGGACTCGAACCCACAACATTTAACGTGACAAATTAAAACTCTAACCTTTAAGTTACATCCCCAACTTAAAGTAAATATATTGATTATTAATTTTTATTTTACCATAATATATATCTATAATATAAAAAAAAAATGTTTAGTAATAAATATGCTAAATATTTTGCAATACTTATACACTTTACCTATTTTATACGTAATGTTCTTTTACGAATCTTAAAAGAAAATCAGTCTCGAAATTTTCTTCCCACTTATATTCTTTCAGCGGTTATAAATTAATGTTTAGCTACTTGACGATGCTGTTAGCACAACAATCAATGCACCATTGACATATTTTTCTTGGTCCTCTCGTACTAAAGTCAAGATTTCTCAATTTTCTAAAGTTTACAGAAGATAGGGACCGAACTGTCTCACGACGTTCTAAACCCAATTCACGTACCACTTTAATCGGCGAACAACCGAACCCTTGGAACCTTCTTCAGCTCCAGGATGTGATGAATCGACATCGAGGTGCCAAACGATCCCGTCGATATGAGCTCTCAAGAATCATTAGCCTGTTATCCCTGGCGTACCTTTTATCCATAGGCGATGATCTTTCCATTCAGAATCACCGGATCACTATGACCGACTTTAAAGTCTCTGTTTGATTAGTAAATCTAACAGTTAAGCAAGCTTATGCCATTGCACTCTTCAAAAAATATGAAACTTTTTTGAGCTTACCTTTGTATACCTCCGTTACTCTTTAGGAGGCAACCGCCCCAGTTAAACTACCCATTATAAAATGTCCTTTTTATAAAAAAAAAGTTAATAAAAGAAAATAAAAAAAATACTATTTCAGAGAAGTCTCCCCTGTTAATTTGCATCAAAGGATTATAAACTAATATCTATTCTACATATTTTGCTTTCTCTTATAATTTATAACTATAGTAAAGGTGCACAGGGTCTTTCCGTCTATCTGTAAAAATTTCGCATCTTCACGAAAAATTCAATTTCACTGAGTCAATACTGGAGACAGTAGGGAAGTCGTTACGTCATTCATGCAGGTCGAAAATTACTCGACAAGGAGTTTCGCTACCTTAGGACCGTCAGAGTTACAGCCGCCGTTTACTGGGACTTAAATTCAAAGCGTTAACTTCTCCTCTTAATCTTGCAGCACCGGGCAGACGTCAGACCCTATACTTCATTTTACAATTTAGCAGAGTCCTGTGTTTTTATTAAACAGTCGCTACCCTCTATTCTGTCACATTCTTTTAAAAAAATTCTTTAAAAAAACACTCTTTATTCAAAAGTTACAGAGTCATTTTGCCGAGTTCCTTCAATATTGTTCTCTCACGCGCCTTAGTATACTTTTACTAGTTCACCTGTGTTGGTTTTAGTACGGTTTTTATTTTTATAGTTTTTTCTCGAAATTTTTAAATTAACAATAAAAATCTAATAATTTAAAATTAAAGTTAAAAATTTGTCACTATATAAAAAAATTGTTTAAAAATATTAATATTAATGCCCATCAAATTTAATTTTCATTTTATTCTTAGGGACCGACTAACTCTATGCAGCTGAACTTTACACAGAAAACCTTAAACTTACGGCGATAACAATTTTTGTTCTCAATATGTTATTTATCGTTACTCATGTCAGCATTCTCAATTTTGATTTCTTCATTAAATTTCACAATTTAACTTCACTAAAATACAAAACGTTCTACTACCAAAGAATTAAAAATTCTTTTTAAAGTTTCGGTAAACAATTTACAGTCCCTATAAATTATTGATAAAAACAAACTTAAATAAATCAATGAGCTATTACGCTTTCTTTAAAGGATGACTGCTTCTAAGCCTACCTTTTGATTGTCTTGGTATTGTTTACATCTTTCTCACTAAATTGTTTTTAAGGACCTTAACTTTTAATCTGGGCTTTTTCCCTTTTGACTATGCATCTTAGCACCCACAGTCTGTTTGCTTTTAAATTTTATTTAATATTCGAAGTTTACTTGAAATCAGTAAGAATACACTCCCCATCATCCATTAAGTGCTCTACCCTTAAAAAAAAAAAAAAACACTTTACTTAAATAAATTTCGTAGAAAACCAGCTATCTCCAAATTTGATTAGCCTTTCACCCCTAATTACATGTCATCCCCATCTTTTTCAACAGATGTGGGTTCGGTCCTCCTATTACGTGTTAACATAAATTCAACCTGCACATAATTAGATCATTTGGTTTCGGGTTTAATTCTATTAACTATACACTATTTTTCAAATTCGCTTTCGCTTCGTCTACACTTATTAGCTTAAACTCGCTAATAAAATTAACTCGCTGACCCATTATACAAAAGGTACATTGTTACAAATAAAATTTTTTTTATTTATTTCAATTGCTTGAAAACTCTTAATTTCAAGAACTTTTCACCTATACTCTACTTCCTTTCAATTAATATCCTTTTCACCTTTCCTTCACAGTACTTCGTTCACTATCGGTCATTAAACAATATTTAGGCTTAGAGAATGGTTTCCCTATATTCAAACAAAAAAACATAAATTTCGTTTTACTCACTTATAAGTATTAATTTTTTATATACGAGACTTTTACTCTCTATGGTAATTTATTCGAAAATTTTCTACTGATTAATACAAATAAAAGGCCTAATTCACATTCGCTCACCGCTACTAATGAAATCTCGTTTGATTTATTTTACTTTTAATTACTAAGATGTTTCAATTCATTAAATAGAAAAAAAATTAAATGAGTTTACTCAAGGAAATTTACAGATCACAGTATTAAACTCCCTGTAACTTTTCGCATACTTACGTCCTCTTTATTTAATGCCAAGGTATCCATTAAGAGCTTTTGTTTTTTATACAAAAAATTTCGACACAAATATAAAAATCAAATTACTAAAAATTAAAATAAAATATTAAATAAAAATATTCCCCAAAGAATTTCCCCACCAATAAACTGCCATAAATAAAAAAAGCCAAACTACATCAACAAAATGCCAATACCAAGCTGCTGCCTCAAAACCAAAATGATGTAAACGAGAAAAATGATATTTATATGCTCTTATCATACAAATTGTTATAAAAGTAGTTCCTATTATTACATGAAATCCATGAAAACCTGTTGCCATAAAAAATGTAGATCCATAAATACCATCAGAAATTGAAAAAGAAGCTTCCATATATTCGCATATTTGTAAAAAAGTAAAAAACAATGCTAAACTTACAGTTAATACAAATCCATAAATAGTTTGACGTCTATTAGATATCAAAATACTATAATGACACCATGTAATACTAGCTCCTGATAATAATAAAACCAATGTATTTAAAAATGGAATTTCCCATGGATTAAATACATTAATAAATTGAGGAGGCCAAACTGAACCTATTTCTACAGCTGGAGCTAAACTAGAATGAAAAAAAGCCCAAAAAAAAGCAGAAAAAAACATAACTTCAGAAACTATAAATAAAATAACACCATATCTTAAACCTTTTTGAACTTGTTTAGTATGATAACCTAAATAAGTTGCTTCTCTTACAATATCTCTCCACCAAACGTATGAAACTAAAATTATTGTTAAAAAACCTAATAATAATACTGTTGACCCTTTTTCAAAAGAATGAAAATATAAAACACCTCCCATTGTCAAACCTAAAGCTCCAATAGAAGCTATAAACGGCCATGGGCTAGGATCAACTAAATGAAATCCATGTCTTTCATATTTACCTAAAATTTCTTGAGGTTTAAAATCCCAAGACCACTTTTTTTTCAATCTATTTCTTTCACATTCATCCAAATCTATTACATTCACTTCTGAACTATAATTTAACCAATTTTTTTTATCCATTTTTAATATAATATAAAAAAATAATAATATAATATGACATTTTTATTTTAAAAAAATAAAAACTCTATAATATTTTTTTTAATATAATCTCTACTTACAAAAATATTGCTTTTTTCTATGAAAAAAATTATTTTTTTCATAAAAAAAATAATCATCAGATCTATATTTTTCTAATAAATAAATACTATTATAATATTTATATCTAGAATTATAATACATTCCAAAAACAAAATTATAAAAATAAAGGAAATAAATACCAATTTTATTAATAAAATAGTAAAAAAAAAATGGATAATTAAAACGTTCCATTCCTAATTTTCTTAAAAAAAAAAAACCTAAAAATAAAAAAAATAAAATAATCAAGAAATCATTTTCATTATTTATAAATTTTAAAAAAATATCTGCTACAAACGAAAAAAAGGAAATAAAAAAATAGTTATAAAATAAATAAAAAAAAACAAATATAATAAAATAAATAATTAAATATAAAAAATATTCTAGCGAACTTTTATAATCGTTATAAATAACCCATAATAATCCCCAAAAAAAAAAACAATAAAAAAAAAATATAACAAAAGAATATAAAATAAAAGAACTAAAAATTAAACTAACAAAATAAAAAAAAACCCATAATAATCCCCAAAAAAAAAAACAATAAAAAAAAAATATAACAAAAGAATATAAAATAAAAGAACTAAAAATTAAACTAACAAAATAAAAAAAAATAAGAAATATAAGAATAAATATATAAAAAATTAAACAACGTAAAGGAGGCTGAAAATAAAAAACAAAATCTATTTTCTGCCAATATACATCATCCCAAATAGGCCATTTCATTAATTCTATTTTATTTTTCTTATCTTTTTTACTAAATCTTGAAACATATAAATTTTCTTTTATATTTATATTAATGTATGCTTTTTTTTTTAAAAAAAAAAAAAATAAATATTGAAAAAAACTACCTACTTTATATAATACATTATAAAATTTATTGCAAAAATATAATACTGACAATTTATAAAAAATCATTTTTTTATATTATATTGTTATAATTTATTTATAATAAATAAT